GTTCTTTGTTTGCGAAAATCTTGATATCGAAGAAACTGACGATAATTCCAAGTATGCATTGTCAGAGAATCGTTTTCGAAAAGAGCTAAACTTAATATTGCAAAAACTAAAGAACTATAGTTAAACTTAATCTCCTCTCAGCATATCAAGCCTCTTTTTAAAAGAAACTTGATATGCTGAGAGGAGATTAATCAGATTCCGATTCAAACACAAACCCGGTTAGAAACCCATAAGAGAATCGTTACCCAACTTGACTAAACGTCATTTTAGACTTAGACCCATTTATTAAACGCTGAAAGAATATTGAATTTGATCTCTAACTCAACGTCAAATTTTTATAGAAATTGTTTTTTCGAACACTATCATATTTAATTGTATATCCTTTCGATTCGAAGAGTTTATCGTTTCCTTTTCTTTCAAAGTAGTCCTTTCTGATTCCGATGAAACCCAAATTGAATAATTTCAATTTTTTCTAGTTCAGGAATCCTTTCAAAAGTCCAATGAATGATTTTAGAATGAGGGTTAATCAAGTTCATTATCGAATTGATTCTTTCAAAGAGCGTTTTGGTTGAGAAGAAAAATTTCTAAATTCTGGAAAAATTTAGAAATTCGTCTAATTCATCTACTGCTTCTTCTAATTCATCTAATCCATCCTCGAATTCGTCTAATTTTTCTCGTCTTTCCCGACGTTTCGCTTTGAGTTAGTCAAATATGCTTTCATCGATAGCCCCATGCCATCCTCCAAAATGATGAACCTTTAACCAATATCCACCATCTTCTTTTTCTTCTTCTGCAAAACCTTTGACGGCCTGTTCAAAAATTTCTGGAGTTAATTTGTTCACAACGATAAATGGATAACCTGGTCCCCAGTAATCCATTCTTCCCTTGTTCAGTAAAGATTGGAGATATTTAGGGGTTGCAAAAGTAACCCTATAACTATATTCAGCGTATGTTTCAACCAAAACATCGACATTCTTGTTTTCAGGGTCAATATCTTCCCAAGAGCCTGAATAGTAATCTTAATTACTTTCATAACAGTTCTTTTTAATGTTAAAAATTATTTTTTCTTTTTTCTTAAACCTTGACAAAATTTTTTTTTAAGATTATGATTAACGTAGGTAGGAAAAAAGAAATACTATAACCTAGTATTGTTTGTTTAATCTTATTTAGAATTTATATTATTTTATTTTTATTATTTATATGTATTTTTTAACTTTTATGAAGTAATCTAAGATAACATTTATCTAGTTAAAAAAACACATACAAGGGTTTGGATAAAGGTTTGAATATTAATATCATAATCCATCTGTAATTTATTATAGACCGATTATGATATTAATCTATTTAAAATCTACTGCTTTTTTTAAAGTAAAGAGTGAGAGATATACTAATCAATAATTCAAGATAAGGAACAACTAAGTCTATCATTTATATCCGATTATCCACATATATTCAACAATCTTCCTTATGTTAGTAAAAAACTTCTAAGTAATCTAAGTTAGCAATTAAGTTATTTATTAACTTATTGAATTTGTTTAAAAATAATGGAAGACATCGTTAAGAAAGTCTAAACTATTATTATCAATATGGGTTTGAACTGAAGTAGCTGTTGATATAATTTGTGTTGAAGCTGAATCGTAGATTAAATTAGTTGATACTATTTGCTGATTCAATTGTTGTACTACATTATCCGGTAAAAATTGAATATCTAAATCTTTATAAGCATTTTGCATATATTTCAAAATATCCGGTCGTTCATTATACCAGAATTCTCTTATCTCATTTGGAATTGGATACCTATACCACAGAATTGGTAAATAATGAAATTTAAGAACATCTCTCATTTCGTCGTTAATTAACATTTTTGTTTCTTCACCTTCGCTTGCTAAGAAAGGCATTGTGAAGACTAAATGATTCAAACTATCTGCCATTACACCAAGCAGACCCAAAAATACACTACCAGTAACGTTGACACCAAGAATTGCGGGAACAATACCTTGTAGAATCTCTTCTGTCCAATCAACTGCAGCAGCTAAATAACACCACGGCAAAGTATACGGGTTAATATAAATAAACCAAGATAATGCTATTCTGAATATAACAATCTGAGAATAAACCATTAAACCTACAAATAAAACTTCCCTTATTGTTTCTAGAACGGTTAGATCTAAACAAATATTTAGTTTGACTTGAATAAATTGAGATAGCCAATCTGGTAAAAAATAAATATTTTTATAATTTTCGATATAAAAATTATAAAATCCTTCATCTTGACTCTCATAAATATACTTTGGAACTGTTTCAACTTTTGGAGTTGGCCCAAAAATCATCTCAAACCACGTTTCCGGGCGTTGAATTGGTGGCCAGAATGTTTTATGACGGGGAAGACTATCAAGAAGCCTTGATTTAGAATAGACTTCGCTTGAAACATCAGGAATTGTAGGCATTCCTGGATTCTTTGGATATCCAAATAATCTCGCTATTGTTTGAAAGAAACCAGCGATAATGTCATAAAAAGTGTTTCGAATTGGAATAAATTTTTCGTCTAAACTCATTAGTAATTTTGAGTTAATGTTAAGTTAATAATTATAGTACTATAACAAGGTTATAAATAATAATTTCTAGTTATGATAGAAGAGTATAAAAAAGAACTTCAATTCAATCAATAGCTCTTTCTGATTCTAAATTTTGATTTTCATGGAAGAAATCACCTGTTGATCGTGAAATCGGGATAGTAGGATTTGAACCTACGACACCCTGCTCCCAAAGCAGGTGCTCTACCAAGCTGAGCTATATCCCGAAACGTTTTTGACTTAACAAAGTGGACTCCGACACCGAAGATAGTACTACAGACGTTCGAATTTTACAAGGGGAAAATCAATAGATCGCCAATACATAACGGATTATTTAGTTCACTACTAATAATAGTGAACTAAATAATATACTTAATTAAGACTTAGAGGATTAGATTAACCAAATTTACCTGTAGTTGAAGCAATAACAAATGCTGCGTAAGTTAAAATATAACCAACCGTAAAATGAACTAAACCAACTAAACGTGCTTGAACAATTGAAAGCGCCACTGGTTTATCTCTCCAACGAACTAAATTCGCTAAAGGTGTACGTTCGTGTGCCCATACTAATGTTTCAATTAATTCTTGCCAGTAACCACGCCATGAAATTAAGAACATAAAGCCTGTTGCCCAAATTAAATGACCAAATAAGAACATCCAAGACCAAACAGATAAGTTGTTCATACCAAATGGATTATAACCATTAATTAATGGTGATGAATTTAACCATAAGTAATCACGTAACCAACCCATAATGTAGTTAGATGACTCATTAAATTGACCTGGGTTACCACCCCAAATTGCCATGTGTTTCCAATGCCAGTAGAATGTTACCCAACCAATAGTGTTTAACATCCAGAACATTGCTAAATAGAATGCATCCCAAGCTGAAATATCACAAGTACCACCACGACCTGGACCATCACATGGGAAACTATAACCAAAATCTTTTTTATCTGGCATTAATTTAGAACCACGCGCGTCTAATGCACCTTTGATAAGGATTAAAGCTGTAGTGTGTAAACCTAATGCGATTGCATGGTGAACTAAGAAATCACCAGGACCAATTGTTAAGAATAAATCATTTTTATTATTATTGATAGCTTCAATCCAACCTGGTAACCAAAGTTGATTACCTGCTACTGTCGCTGGACTAGAAGAATTTGATAATAAAACGTTTAATTCGTAAACAGCTTTACCCGATGCAGCTTGAATATATTCAGCGAATAATGGCTCAAATAAAATTTGTTTTTCTGGTTGACCAAAAGCTACAACTGTATCGTTATGGATATATAAACCTAAAGTGTGGAACCCTAAGAATAATGAAGCCCAACTTAAGTGTGAAATAATAGCTTCTTTATGTTCTAACATTCGAGCTAAAACGTTATTTTTGTTTAACTCAGGATCGTAATCACGAACAAAGAAAATTGCGCCATGTGCAAAAGCACCAACCATTAAGAAACCAGCAATATATTGGTGATGAGTATATAAGGCAGCTTCTGTAGTAAAATCTTTCGATAAGAATGCATACGGAGTAATTGAATACATATGTTGCGCTGTTAAAGATGTAGCAACACCTAAACATGCCAATGCTAACCCAAGTTGCATATGTAATGAATTAGTAATTGTTTCAAATAATCCAGTATGACCAGCTCCTAAACGACCTCCAGGAGGACGGTGAGCATCTAAGATTTCTTTCATGTTGTGACCAATTCCGAAATTAGTTCGATACATATGGCCAGCTACGATAAATACCACTGCAATTGCTAAATGATGGTGCGCCATGTCACTTAACCATAATGATTGAGTTTGAGGATGGAAACCACCTAAGAAAGTTAAAATTGCTGTACCAGCACCTTCAGCTGTACCATAAACATGACTCGCACTATCTGGATTTTCAGCATAAACAGTCCAGTTTCCAGTGTAGAACGGAGTTAAACCAGCTGGATGTGGAGGAGTTGTTAAGAAATTATCCCAACCTACATGAACACCACGAGATGCAGGAATCGCAACGTGTACAGTATGACCAGTCCAAGCTAATGAACTTACACCTGCTAAACCTGATAAATGGTGATTTAAACGTGATTCGTTGTTTTTAAACCACGATAAACTCGGGCGGAATTTTGGCTGTAAATGTAACCAACCAGCAAATAATAAAGCCGATGATAATAATAATAAACCAATCGCACCTTGATATAATTCTTGGTTAGTTCGTAAACCAATTGTATACCACCATTGGTAAACACCTGAGTACGTAATGTTAACAGGATATGTGTTACCTTTACTAAATGCTTTAATAGCCGCTTCACCAAAATGTGGATCCCAAATTGAATGTGCAATTGGTTTCACTTTTAATGGATCACTAACCCATTTTTCAAAATTTCCTTGCCAAGCAACATGGAATAAATTTCCTGCTGTCCATAAGAAGATAACTGCTAAGTGACCGAAGTGTGACGCAAAAATTTTTTGGTATAAATTTTCTTCTGTCATACCGTCATGCGCTTCTAAATCGTGCGCAGTAGCAATACCATACCAAATTCTTCGTGTTGCTGGATCTTGTGCAAGGGCTTGACTAAACTTTGGAAATTTAGTTGCCATAATTATTAGATGCCTTTTTATATAAATGTTAGTTATGAATAAAAATCGTAATTAATGTTTTGAATAGCTTAGGCTTTTTGCGTTGACTAGCTAATTGACACTGCACGTGCTAAGAAGAACGCCCATGTAGTTCCAATCCCACCTAAAAGATAGTGAGCTAAACCTACTGCTCGACCTTGTGTGATACTTAATGCACGCGGTTGAATTGCCGGAGCGAAATTTAATTTATTATGTGCCCAAACAATTGACTCGATTAATTCTTGCCAATATCCACGACCACTAAATAAGAACATTAAACTGAATGCCCAAATAAAGTGAGCACCTAAGAAAATTAAACCATATGCTGACGATGCTGAACCGTATGATTGAATAACTTGCGAAGCTTGTGACCATAAGAAATCACGTAACCATCCATTAATAGTGATTGAACTTCTAGCAAAGTTTCCACCTGTAATATGTGAAATACTACCGTCTGGTGAAATTGTACCCCATACGTCCGATTGCATTTTCCAACTAAAGTGGAAGATTACAACAGAAATTGAATTGTACATCCAGAATAAGCCTAAGAATACATGATCCCAACTTGAACTTTGACATGTACCACCACGGCCCGGACCATCACATGGGAATCGGAAACCTAAATTAGCTTTATCTGGAATTAATTTTGAACTACGAGCGTATAAAACACCTTTTAATAAAATTAAAACCGTTACATGAATTGTAAATGCATGAATATGGTGTACCATAAAGTCAGCTGTACCTAATTGAATAGGCATCATCGCAATTTTACCGCCAACTTCTACAACTTCACCACCAAACGCATAACTTGTAGTTGCTAAAGCATTAGGAGCTGTTGTACCTGGAGCTAATAAATGTGTATTTTGAATCCACTGTGCAAAGATAGGTTGTAATTGAATAGCCTTATCTGAGAACATATCTTGTGGACGACCTAATGCACGCATAGTATCGTTATGGATGTAGAATCCAAATGCATGACAGCCTAAGAAAATACAAACCCAATTTAGGTGTGCAATGATCGAATCTCTATGACGTAAAACACGATCTAATAAGTTGTTATAATTATTCGCTGGCGTGTAGTCACGAACCATAAAAATTGCACCATGAGCAGCACCACCTGTAACACAGAATCCACCAATCCACATGTGATGTGTAAATAATGAAAGTTGCGTTGCGTAATCTGTTGCGATATACGGGTATGGAGGCATTGCATACATATGATGTGCAACAATAATACTTAATGAACCCATCATTGCTAAGTTAATAGCTAATTGAGCATGCCATGAAGTTGTTAAAATTTCGTATAAGCCTTTGTGACCTTCACCAGTGAATGGACCTTTGTGAGCTTCTAAAATTTCTTTCATGCTATGACCGATACCCCAATTAGTTCGGTACATGTGACCAGCAACAATGAATAAAACAGCTAAAGCTAAATGGTGATGAGCAACATCACTTAACCATAGACCACCTGTAACTGGGTTTAAACCACCTTTAAATGTTAAGAAATCAGAGTATTCACCCCATTGACCACTAAAGAACGGTGCTAAGCCTTTTCCAAAACTTGGATATAATTGACTCATTAATTCACGATTAATTAAAAACTCATGAGGTAATGGAATCTCTTGAGGTGCAACACCTGCATCTAATAACTTATTGATTGGTAAAGCAATGTGAATCTGATGTCCAGACCATGATAAACATCCTAATCCTAATAAACCAGCTAAATGATGGTTCATCATTGATTCAGCATTTTGGAACCATTCTAATTTTGGTGCTGCTTTGTGGTAATGGAACCAACCAGCAAATAACATGATAGCTGACATAGCTAAACCGCCAATAGCAATCCAGTATAATTCAACTTCACTTGTAATACCTTCAGCACGCCACATTTGGAACCAACCAGAAGTAGTTTGAATACCTGAGAAGTTACCACCAACATCGCCATTAAGAATTTCTTGACCCACAATTGGCCAAACAACTTGTGAACTTTGTTTGATATTAACAGGATCAGTTAACCAAGCTGAATAATTAGAGAAATATGCTCCATGGAAGTGCATACCACTGATCCATAAGAATATTACTGATAATTGTCCAAAGTGTGCACTAAATATCTTACGAGAAACTTCTTCTAAAGAACTCGTTTGACTATCAAAATCATGAGCATCTGCGTGTAAGTTCCAAATCCACGTAGTAGTTTTTGGACCTTTCGCTAAAGTTCTAGAAAAATGACCAGGTTGTGCCCATTTTTCGAAACTAGTTTCGACTGCGTCTTTTTCAACAAAAATTTGCACATTTTTTGCGCGACGGTCTGTTGAGCTTATTGCCATTAATTTTCTCCTTGTTGGGAGACGAAAATTTATGAAACTCTCATAAAGATTAATAAATAGAAATTTAAAAGCTTTCTATTAATTATGAGTTTTCAAATTCATATTATACCTGTTTTTCATAAATTTTAATAATTAATTGTATAAATTATATAAAAAATAATATTATTTCTTTTGATAAAAAATATTTATCAAAAGAAACAAATAACGATTTATAAAATATAGTCTAGAATTAAAAATAGAATCCTAACGAATCTGGGAAGAATCGATTAATTTCAATAATAAACCCAGCTGTAAAAGTCATCCAGATTGTTAATAGAACAGGTGCAGTAGATAAATATTTTTTGAAGCTTTCCATAAAAATTATCCTGATTGAGTAATACTTTTGTTAATAATAAATGAAATTTTAGCGCGGTGAGACTGTAATTTCAGACTTTGCTGCCACTAATTCACCACTTGTTAGCTCTTGCCATGCTGAAATTGGCCAAATATAACCTGTTGACATAATTTTTAACGCTAACGGAACGTTAATAATAATTTCACTTTCAGCAGGATTTTTAGTTGTGCTAACCGCACGAATATATTTTCTACCAACCCAACCAATCCAGCCCGCAATATAAATAAAGCCAAGTCCTGGAATAGTGAATTCTGCAGCATGATCCCAACGACCGTCAGCAACTAAATGAGGTAAACCATCCGCACCACATAATAATTCTGAACGACCATATTTATCAAATCGAGCTTTTGTTCGTTCAATTTGTTGTTCTAAAGCTAAAGCTGGCGGTGTATCTGCTTTATATGAAGCTAAGCGTTGTTCCAGTTTTTTTACACTTGATTTTAAGCGTTTTTCAAAAGCTGGTGAATCACTACATTTTGTTAATCCACCAATATCTGCTACTGCTGGATTTGGTCCAATAGCCAATAATGCTAAAAAAAGTAATGGAATTAAATTGAAACGTTTCATTATTAAATAAAATTAAAAATTAATGATTTGGTAAAAAAGTTAAGAAAGTAAAGTATTTACTATTCACAATAGATATAGTATATGAAAATTCAAATTCATAAAACATTTGTAAATAATTGTCTATACACAATTAAAATTTATGTAGGAAGGAAAAGTAAACGATTTTTAAATTTAGCATAAATGTTCGCGTAAATACTAAATATTGAAATCAATTATTAAATACTAATAAAAAGTATTTAAATAATTGATTCGAAATTTATTGTAGATTATTCAAAATCTTTACGATTTGGATTTCGTGATGGATCACTTGAAAGAAGGCCGAAAATGAATAAAGAAACAAAGAAGATAATTGTTGTATAAACTAAAATTTTTAAAGTTAACATGGAATTTTTCTTAAAAATTATTTTTAATAATATTAATTATACTAAAATAAAAAGATTCTGAATTATTTAATTAAAGAAAGATCATATTCAATAATCTGAAGTGTAATTAATTGTGTTCTTAGAATCATTTAGATTTGCGTAAAGTGGATACGCTTTTGAAACAGTAAGTTGAATTTTTTTAGTTGGCAATGAGCTAGAATTTAATGTTTCCTTCTTGGCTAAAGAAATATAACCTTCAACCAGAAGATAATCCCCCATTTTACAGTAAGATGTTATATCTTGAGTTAAATTACCCCAAAAAATTAACTCTATGATCTGTGTAGTTCTTAATAAAGGGAATTGACCTCTAAATCTAGTAACTAAGATATTATTTTCTAATAATTCTTGTCTAGGCAATTCTAAGATTTTAATAATTCCTGCTATATAGTTTATAGACGTCATATTTTTAATTTAGTATTATTCCTAAATAACTAGATTTTTCTGTTTCTGAACATCTTCGAAATTAATATCAAGTAGTCTCTTTAATAAACGAATAAAGTATTCTAAGAAATAATCATCAAGTTGGACTATTTCTGAAGTATCAATTTTGAATCTTTTATAAAGGTCAAAAGTTGATTTCGAAAAATTATTTTCACTACTTAAAACTTCCGCAAAAGCTAGTCTATCACTAATATTTTGCCCCCATTCAAAAAATCCAAAGAATTGACTCACAATTTTTAGTAAAAACAATGGAATACGCTGAACTTTTGCTTCTCGGCCAGCTAACTGTTCACATAAATTAATGATCTCTGATGAAACCCAAGCACGCGATCCACTCAAGAAAAAGGTTTGATTTTGTGTAGAAGAAATTTGAAAAGAGCGTAGGCAAAACTTTGCAATATCTTGCGTATCCATATACGAAATATATGTATTTTCATTCGTTACCCAAATAGGTAATCTTTCTAAAATTGGAATTGCATATTGCTCAATTAAACCTTGATAAAACCCAGTTAACCTAAAAATTGTATATGGAATACCAGATTGTTTTAATTTAATTTCGATCCCGTTTTTTATTTTCATTAATGGAATATTTTTAAATTCTTCTACATTTTGAGCTGAGAAAAAAATAAAACGCTGAATATTAGCGATTTTTGCTGCTTCAATTAAGCACAATTTTCCTTGCCAATCAACTTTTTTCAGCGCATCCAATTCATCTACTCGACTTGTCGAAGCATCAATAATTGCTGTAATTCCTTTTAAACAAGGCGGAATAGTTTCTGGTTTTGATAAATCTCCATAAACTAACTCAGCACCCCATTCTTTTAAAAAGCTAGCTTTTCGAAAATTCCTTACCAAACAGCGAACTTGATAACCTTTTGTTAATGCTTGCAAAACAATCTGCCGACCTAATGTTCCTGTGCCGCCAATAATTAATAAACTCATAGTTTTGTGTTATTATTTGAACGTTTTTAATCGTTAAAGACCGTACTTTGTAAAATATCTTGCGCTTCAATATTAACTAATTCTCGTTTTGTTAAAACTTGACCCCGACTTTCAAAAATTCGGTTTGCTTGACGCATCCGAGCACGATCTAAAGCATTTTTTACACTACGAGCATTAGCAAATAATGGTTTCTGTTTTCGTTTATAAATATATTGTGCTAACGCTTGTTCTGCTTCAGGTGTTAACTGATATTGCTGATCTTGTAACATTAATTTAGAAATTTGTAATAGTTCTTCAACCGTGTAATCAGGGAAATCGATGTGGTTTGCAATTCGCGACGATAATCCTGGATTAGATTCATAAAATTTATCCATTGGTTGTTTATAACCAGCTAAAATAACAACTAACTCATCACGTTGATTTTCCATGACTTGTAATAAGATTTCAATAGCTTCTGCTCCATAATCGCGTTCGTTATCTGGCTTATATAAATAATAAGCTTCATCAATAAATAGAACACCACCCATTGCTTTTTTAAGCACTTCTTTAGTTTTAGGAGCAGTGTGTCCAATGTATTGTCCAACTAGATCATCACGAGTAACAGTCAAAAGATGACCTTTTTTGATATAACCTAATTGATACAAGATATCAGCCATTTTTAATCCAACAGTAGTTTTACCTGTACCTGGACTTCCAGTAAATGACATGTGTAAGCCAGGACTACCAGCAACGATTCCTAGATTTTTTCGTAATTTATCAATTAGTAATAATGCTGCAATTTCACGAATTCTTGATTTTACGGGCGCTAAACCTACTAGTTCTTCATCTAGCAAGTTTAAAACCTTTGCTATTTCTGTTTTTGCATATTCTTCCTGTAAATAAACGGGAGATGTATTCATAATTTTTAGATTTTTAAACTTCCAAATAAATAAGTTGTACTTAAATGTCTATAGAAAGACATATTAAGTACATAGACAATCTACTATACTCTTAGAATTCTCGTTATTAAAACTGAATTACCAAAATATGGTAGCAAATTTTTAAATTGTTGTAAACGTCGGAATACTTGATAAACAAATAAATGCAAATCCTGCACTTCCGCACGCACCAACAAAGAAACCGCCTCGAAACTCATCCCAAGCTTTTTTTGTCTGTAAATCATTCGGATTTGCAGTTGTTGATTTTTCTTGCCCAAAAGCTGCTACACCGTAAATTGTTAAACCTAATGTTAAAATAACAATTAAACCAATTGTTGAAAGGAAACCAGATAATAATGCTACCTCAGAATTTCTTAATGGACCTAACATAACAAATGGACCGATTAAAAAATATCCATGTGCTAGACCGATTTCTAAACCACGTAATAATGGTGTTAGACCAAAGCGGTAAGCTGGTAAATTTTGTAAAAGCGCTCTTGTTATTGCAGACGATGTTATTGGTGTTGCTAAATGACCCACAAAAGGATCATCATTGTACGGTTTAATAAAATTAGCCATAAAATTAATTTGAAAATTAGTTAAATTAATAATAAAATTTTTTAATAAAACAAATATAAGGTAGTTAAAAACTTTTCATTAAATTTTAACCAACCAAAATTTTTCTATAGATTACTATATAATATATATTAATATGTAGAAAAATTTTTATAAACTTCATTTTGATAAAATAAGAAAGATTTTATGACAGTTGCTATCGATTACTTTTTATTATTAGGATTCTGCTTTACACTTGCCTCTGGTTTATTCTTAGGATTAAAATCAATCAAGTTAATTTAATTTTTAACGAACTGCAATAGATGCAAAACAATATTCGTCAAGATAAAATTACTGGATCTCGAAGATTCAGTAATTATTTTTGGTCATTTTTTTTATTCGCTGGTGGCTTTGGATTTTTACTAGCGGGTATCTCTAGTTATTTTAAGACTAACTTATTACCATTTGCCGATACATCAGAACTTGTATTTATTCCACAAGGTATAGTAATGATGTTTTATGGGACATTGAGTTTAGGATTTAGTATTTATATATTCATTACTATAGTATTAGACATTGGAAGTGGGTATAATGAATATAACAAAGTAGAAAATCTTGTTAAAATTATTAGACGAGGATTTCCTGGAAAAAACCGTGAAATTTTGTTAACTTACCCATTAGAAAATGTTAGATCTATTGGTATAAAAATAACAGAAGGTCTAAATCCAACACGTAACATTTATTTATGTTTAAAGGATGAGCGGAATATTCCATTAACACCAGTCCAAGAACCTACTGCTATTTCAGATTTAGAAGAAGAAGCTGCAGATTTAGCTAAATTTTTAGATTTAAAACTTGAAAATTTATAAGATTTTATTGCTTTTAGTCCTGTATATATCTATACTATATAGTGTATGCGGGCATAGTTTAGTGGTAAAACCTTAGCCTTCCAAGCTAATGATGGGGGTTCGATTCCCCCTGCCCGCTTTTTGATATTTCTGATAAATTTAGACTGAGCAACAATTTTTTTTTATAGGAGAATATATAAATATGTCTGGTGGATCTACGGGTGAACGTCCGTTTTCGGATATTATTACTAGTGTACGTTATTGGATTATCCACAGTATTACAATTCCATCTCTTTTTGTATCAGGATGGTTATTCGTAAGTACTGGTTTAGCATATGATGTATTTGGTACTCCACGTCCAAATGAGTACTTTACACAAGATCGTCAACAAATTCCATTAGTAAACGATCGATTCAGTGCAAAACAAGAATTAGAAGATTTAACTAAAGGTTTATAATTGAGGTAAAAAACATGGCAAAAAACATTAATCAACCTATCGCTTATCCAATTTTCACATTCCGTTGGTTAGCAATTCACGGTTTAGCAGTACCAACAGTATTCTTCTTAGGTGGAATTACTGCAATGCAATTCATTCAACGATAAACCCATAAATTAAATAGATACGAGGTAATTTTTTATGACAGGTCCAAACCCAAATAAACAAGCAGTAGAATTAAATCGAACGTCTCTTTTTTGGGGACTTTTATTAATTTTTGTTTTAGCTGTTTTATTCTCAAGTTATTTCTTCAATTAATATTAATCTAATAGGAGCTTTTTTCATGGCAAATACTGGTAGAATTCCATTATGGCTTGTAGGCTTAGTAGGTGGCTTTGCGGTGATTACTATGCTTGCTTTATTTATCTATGGTTCATATTCAGGTTTAGGTTCATCACTTTAATATGATTTTGTTAATCCCATTAAAAATTTTTAATGGGATTAACGGAATTAAATAATAGAAAATAATTATTAAATTTAAACAGAGGTTTATTTTCTAAATTTTTTTCTAAATTTTTTGAACAATCGTGTAACACTTGTTACCATTGAACTACTCCGGTTAGTCCCACGACCAAACCAACCGTACCAGAGTTTTGGAAAAACTCGATTTAAGGTTTTTTCTTTTTCCTTCGGATCTTGCCATGATGTATATCCACCACTATAAATACTATTCGTTGGACGTGGTCCAACATGTAATTCGGTATTTTCAACGAAGAATGGAACATAAAAATATTGTCCCCAAATAGCGTGGAATAAACCAAAAATAATGAATCCAATGTGCATTAAAACGACACATGTAATAATCCCGTTTAGAACGTTGATTTGTAAAATTAATCCAGGATTAACATAATTGGCGTAAACTTTTGTTTGAGGAATTAAAACAAAACTTTGAAAATAATAAACCCTATATATAAAATAGATCAAAATTTGTTCAATTAATCCAATAATAAGTAGGAAAGTCCAATGCCATCTTATCAAATATGGACAATACCGTTTGCCAATTCGAGTTATGACTGCATAGGCTGCTACTCCTGATAATTGAGTCCAAAATTTACTCACAATTTCATATATTTTTGGAATTATTTTGTTATAAATCTCATAATAGACTGGTAAAACATTCGATTTTAATGGTTCGTTCAAATTTGAAACAATCATGGAAATTGGATCCATGTAATAGCGTAGACCAGTTTCAGGCTCTACGTTCACTATTCCTCTAGTAAAACCGTAATATAAAATTTGTCCGGGATTGTACCAATTAGCATTTTCACCTAATTTTAAGTCAGTCAGCACCATTTGACGATGATACGAACGTAATTGAACAGCATCCATTCCTAATCGATGTAAAAATGGCAATTTTAATAATACATTTCTATACATTGAGACAAGATCAATTAAATGTCGATACCAAAGATATCCAGCAAAAAGCCCGATACAAGTAATATAAAACGAGGTCTTTAAATTATAGCGGAATGTCAGAATTATAAATCGAATAAAAAGAATGAAAAATAAAACGTTTTCAATATCAGCTAAAGTCAGACCATCTTGAACTTTTTCCCATAACCCTTCGATAATTAATCTAAAGGTTTCTAAAGAGACATCAGTTGAAGGTTCAAGATTTGAAATAGTTAATTCAGATCCTGGGTCTGCTGCTTGACGAAATTTTTGATTGGTTGGATCGTCTATTCCAAACCAATTTAAGACTGTTTCTTGATCAATATTGATCAAAAGAAGTAAAAGTCGAAAAAGATATAACATAAATTGGTTCTATTAAGCCATTTGTGGAAAGAGTTTTAAAGGTTTAATATTTTACTATTAGACTTGCTAAACATACTAAATTTTAATCGAAAAATCAAGATTTTGGAGGTAAAACTTTGTAATATCTTTCGATCGAAGAATTAAAAAATAAAAAAATACCCCCAAGGGAATTCGAATCCCTGTCTGCTCCGTGAAAGGGAGCTGTCCTAGGCCTCTAGACGATGGGGGCAAAACGTACTAAAATAGCTTAATTGTGTTTGAAGCGGGCAACGCGATTCGAACGCGCGACATCAACCTTGGCAAGGTTGCGCTCTACCACTGAGCTATGCCCGCTGACAAATCTTCAAAAAACTTTTTGAACCATACATAGCAACGATAGTATACAAAAAAGATTAAATTATGTCAATAGTTAAAAAATAAGAAATTATAGTTAAACTATAATTTCTTATTTTTTAAATTGATGATGCAATGCCATCTGCTGCAGCAATTGTAATAACAAGAACTACCCAAGCTTGGAAGCCTTTTGTAAAATTGTCTTTTGAAGTTTCCCATTCACCTGGTGTAGCTAAAGCTACTGGAACTGTTACAACTAAACCTAATGAAATTAAAACTAATAAAGCTGTTAACAAAGTTATCATAAGTATTTTCTGAAAATTTTTATATTGATGATCAAAAGTAGATAGATACGCTATTAAAGATTACCTTTCTTTAAAGCTAATAAAATAATCACTGCTGGACCAGCTAACATAATGGTACCTGTAGCTATTAATTGTCCTAGAACTTGCCAATTTAACATGTTTTAAATCCTTATTTATCAATTTTTAATAAATTTTAAGTAATAAAATAACCGATAATGTTAATTTTAATTTTACTTTAAAATTGCTAAAGTAAAAATATTATTTTACTAAATATTTTAGTTATTTCCTCACCTTTAAAACATTTTAACTTTAATTTTAAATATTTAAACATTAAATATTTTAATATTTAGAAATTCATGGTAATATCATATGTAGGGTTGCTAACTCAATGGTAGAGTACTCGGCTTTTAACCGAATAGTTCTGGGTTCGAGTCCCAGGTAACCCATCATAGCACAGGCTCATGCTTCACTAGTAATTCTAAAAAAATTTTTAATAAGAAATAATAATGGCACAAGCTTTTTTAAAAAGCGTAATTATTGAATCGGTGCCCACATTGAGCACCGATAAACTTTTTACCTAACAATTTTTCAGGTTAGAAAAAAAAATGAAGATTCGAGTATTAGTCAATAGGACGCATTGATAATACAGGTTCATTAGCACGGTTAATACCTTTTTCGAAACCAGCAGCTGCAGCTCGCGCACGACCTGAATGCCACCAGTGACCTACTAATAAGAAGAATGCTAAGAAGAAATGAGAACAACATAACCATGAACGAGGTGATACATAGTTAACTGAGTTAATCTCTGTTGCCACACCACCTACTGAGTTAAGTGAACCTAAAGGAGCATGTGTCATGTATTCTGCAGCACGACGTTCTTGCCACGGTTGAATATCATTTTTAATTTTGTTTATATCTAAACCATTTGGACCACGTAATGGTTCTACCCATGGAGCACGTAAATCCCAGAAACGCATTGTTTCACCACCAAAAATGATCTCACCACTTGGCGAACGCATTAAATATTTACCTAAACCAGTTGGACCTTGCGCTGATGAAACGTTAGCACCTAAACGTTGATCTCGAACTAAGAATGTAAATGTTTGTGATTGAGACGCTTCTGGACCAGTTGGACCATATAATTCACTAGGATAAGCTGTATTATTATACCAAGCGTATAAAGCTGCTGTGAAACCCATAAGTGAAAGTGCCGCTAAACTGTAAGATAAGTATGCTTCACCAGACCATACAAATGCACGACGAGCCCAAGCAAACGGTTTTGTAAAGATATGCCAGATACCACCAATAATACATAAAACACCAATCCAAACATGACCGCCGATAACGTCTTCCATGTTATTAACTGATACAACCCAACCGTCACCACCAAATGGAGAACGGAATACGTAACCAAAAATTACGATCGGATTTAATGTAGGTGTTGTGATTAAACGAACATCTCCACCACCTGGTGCCCAAGTATCGTAAACACCACCGATGTACATTGCTTTTGCAACTAATAATAGAGCACCACCACCTAAAAGACATAAGTGAATACCTAAAATTGTTGTCATTTTGTTTTTATCACGCCAGTCGTAACCGAAGAACGGGAATGATTCTTCTAACGTATCAGGACCTAATAATGAGTGATAAATACCACCAAAACCTAAAACAGCTGATGAAATTAAATGAATAACGCCCACAGCAAAATACGGTACAGTTGTAGTAATTTCACCACCAGGACCAATACCGTATCCTAACGTTGCTAAGTGTTGCATACAAATGAAACCTTGTTCGTATAAAGGTTTCTCTGGAACGAAGTGAGACACTTCAAATAAAATCATTGCACCAGCCCAAAATACCATTAAGCCAGCGTGTGCAACGTGAGCACCTAATAATTTTCCAGAAACATTAATTAAACGAGCATTTCCGCTCCACCAAGCGAACCCTGTAGATTCGATGTCGCGACCTGCTATACTACTATTAAAGGGCGTTTCCACGTGGTAATACCTCCTCAGGGAATACGAAGTTCTCATGTGGTTGATCTTGAGCAGCCATCCACGCACGAATACCTTCGTTTAATAAAATATTTTTTGTATAGAATGTTTCGAATTCTGGATCTTCAGCTGCACGTAACTCTTGTGATACGAAGTCATATGCACGTAAGTTTAATGCTAAACCAACGATACCAATAGAACTTGTCCATAAACCTGTAACTGGAACGAATAACATAAAGAAGTGTAACCAACGTTTGTTAGAAAACGCTACTCCAAAAATTTGTGACCAGAAACGGTTAGCTGTAACCATTGAATATGTTTCTTCTGATTGTGTTGGTGTGAACGCACGGAATGTGTTAGCAGCGTCACCATCTTCAAATAACGTATTTTCGACAGTTGCACCATGAATAGCACAAAGTAAAGCGCCACCTAAAATACCAGCAACACCCATCATGTGGAATGGGTTTAATGTCCAGTTGTGGAAACCTTGTAAGAATAATAAGAAACGGAAAATAGCAGCAACACCAAAACTAGGAGCGAAGAACCAGCTTGCTTGACCTAATGGGTATAATAGGAAAACCGAAACAAATACTGCAATTGGACCTGAGAATGCAATTGCGTTGTAAGGACGAATACCTACTAAACGTGCAATTTCAAATTGACGTAAACAGAAGCCAATTAAACCAAAAGCACCATGTAAAGCGATGAATGTCCAAAGTCCACCAATTTGGCACCAACGTGTGAAATCACCTTGTGCTTCCGGACCCCATAAAAGTAATAATGAATGTCCCATACTGTTTGCTGGAGATGAAACAGCAGCTGTTAAAAAGTTACATCCTTCTAAGTATGAACTTGCTAAACCATGAGTGTACCATGATGTAACAAATGTTGTACCAGTCAACCAACCACCTACAGCTAAGTAAGCCGTTGGAAATAATAATAAACCTGACCAACCAACGAAAACAAATCGATCTTTTTTTAACCAGTCGTCAACAAGATCAAAAATGCCACGTTCTTGGTTTTGCCCAATAGCAATGGTCATATTTTAATAATCCTTCAATTAAATTAGTTAGAGAGTAAACAATGAATAAAAAATTTTACTCTAGTCTTATTAACTTATACTTATAATTATACAGCAATTGTAGTAAAAATATCTTATAAATTTGAATTAAAAAACAATAAACGTTTATTTCTGGGTTTAAACTTCAAAAATAAAACCCAGAAACTTAAATTAATAATTAATCAATGTCATCAATTGATACGTAAATGAAGAATAGTGCCATGCTTAAAGCAGGAAAAACTAAACCAACAATTGGAACCAAAATCGAAGGTAAAAATGCAGCTGCCATATCCTGATTTTTTAAAATTTTTTAATAAAGAATTATCAATTTTACAAACTGATGATATAAATTGTATATGAAAAAGCCTTTAATTAAAACATTAATATAAATTAAAAATTTATATGATTTTATAGTAGAATTAATATTATTAAATCTAACATTACTAATATTAGAAACTTTATATATATATAAATATTTACATATGGAAACTTTATTATTATCTCGTTTACCAGAAGCCTATGTTGTGTTTAGTCCAATTGTAGACGTATTACCAGTTATTCCTGTTTTCTTTTTATTATTAGCGTTTGTTTGGCAAGCTGCAATTGGCTTTAGATAATTTTAATTTAAGCTCTATAATTGTATTGTGTTACTGTATAATTGTATTTGTATAATGACACAAGTGTCATATTAATATTAAAACGAAAAAATTGCAATAAATGGTAGAACCTTTATTATCTGGTATTGTTTTGGGGCTGATCACTGTAAGTGCACTTGGGCTTTTTGTTGCAGCTTTCTTACAGTATCGTCGTGGTAGTCAGTTTGAAATTTAATAACTAATATTAAAACTTTATAGTTACAAAAACTTATATCTATAAAGTTTTAATAGATAATTTTTTTATTTTGAAAATTTAATGAATAAAATAAAAAATTTTTATATGACTTGTCATTTTTGGATAATTATGTTATTATGAATTCACGACGAAATAGAAAGATAAATTAATTAAATTCGAGTCATTAACTAAAAGTCATTGCTGAATAATAACAATAGTAGTATAGTTTAGATGTGTAATTGCTGGTGTAGCTCAATGGTAGAGCAACGGATTTGTAATCCGTAGGTTGGGGGTTCAAGTCCCTTCACCAGCTTCTAGGAACCCTGCGTATAAGTATACTTAGCGCCATGTTTTGCTTTGACAGTAGCATTGGCTTTTGATTTAGTATAGGCCCAGTAGGAATCGAACCTACATTGGAAACTTAGAAGGTTTCTGTCCTAATCCATTAGACGATAGGCCCTAAATATGGGTAATACAGGATTTGAACCTGTGACCTTCTGCTTGTAAGGCAGACACTCTACCGCTGAGTTAATTACCCACTAGACATGTATATTGTGTACCTATATATATACCGCAATTTTCATTTAACGTCAACATTAGAATTCTATTAAAAATTTATTACAATTCTAATGTTGTTTTTTAAATCTGAATATGGTACCATTAGGTAAATAACAAGGGTCGGTGCCCGAGTGGTTAAAGGGGGCGGATTGTAAATCCGTTGCGTTTCGCTACGTTGGTTCGAATCCAACTCGGCCCAATATTTCTTTCGGTAATAGTCTTAGATCACATTTTAAAGGGCTGTCATATTCGCGATTATACTATAGAGACCAATAAGCAATCCTAGAATAACAATTGGTACTATAAACTGAAACTTTTTTATTTTTAATAAATTTCGAAAAGGCGTCAAAATAATTAGCATTGAGCCTACTACACTACTAATAAAGAAACGCGGATAACGTGAAATATTTGTCCAAAAATCATTCATAATTTTCTAATACACTCTAATTTCTAATTTGTCTTAATATAATTATATATGAGTTTAAACATTTCATAATGGATAATTACAGCATGAAAATAAAATGTTACCTGATTTTACTTAATTTATGATAAAATCTGATATAGTTGAATGGTACAAGGCTCTGTAGCTCAGTGGTTAGAGCAGGGGATTCATAAGCCCAAGGTCGTAGGTTCAAATCCCACCAGAGCCATTTGGTACTATTTTATCAATCAAGTTAGTTATCAATTTAGGAGAAATGGCTGAGTGGTCGAAAGCAATAGATTGCTAATCTATCGTACAATTTTTTGTACCCAGGGTTCGAATCCCTGTTTCTCCTATGTTAAAGAACGTAGAATAAAAAAAAGTTGACATAATCTAAAGATTAACTTATCTTTTATGTGCATTGCTGGGATTGTAGTTCAATTGGTTAGAGCACCGCCCTGTCACGGCGGAAGTTGCGAGTTCGAGTCTCGTCAGTCCCGATTTTGAATAAATTTAATAATAATATGAAAAAATATTATTATTAAATTATTCTTTATTCACCTTGAACTTTTAATAGAGCAAATCCTAATGAAAGACCTAATAAGGTCATACCAAAACATACAGTTGCTGCCGTAACAATCTCTGCGTTTGCGTACGGAAATATTGATTTAAGTAATCCCATAAAATATTTTTAATTTTAAATTTTCCAAAAGCTAATATAATTAGAAACCATTTCGGGCCCAAACAACTAATGCTAATGAAAATGTGAACATTGTCATTAAACCAGCCCATCCTAAACTTAAAATATCCATAAATCTATTTTTTAATTTATTTAAGTTTTATAATTTAAAAGGTCATTTACAACCTTTTAAATTACTTTTAATGATATTATACAATACCGTTTACCCAATCTACATCTACATTTTCAATAATTAAAGATGAATTATAAATTTGTAAGATAATTAATAAAAATACTAAGAATGCAGCCATCACCACAGCCATAATCGGAGTTGTTCCCCAACCAGGTGCAACTTTACCATATTCAGCATTTAATGGGCGTAAAATCTCACCTAATCTTGTTCGTAATGCCATAAAAATATTTATTTGTTAATAGATTAATTTTTCTACTATATGTTATATAATATTAAAGTATTAATTTAGATAAGTATATAACATGGAAACAGCAACTATCATTGTAATTTTTGTCTCAAGTTTGCTTCTAGGTATCACTGCGTACTCTGTCTACACGGCCTTTGGACCAGCATCAAAAAATCTACGTGATCCATTTGAAGAGCATGAAGATTAAAAAATAAAACCAAAAAATGGTTTTATTTTTTAAATAATCTTATTTAAGAATACGCGGTGATTCACGGAAGAATACTGCGAAGAAAATTACAACTAAAGTACCAATAAGTAAAAATGTATAAACTAACGCTTCCATTGTTTGATCCTATTTAAATATAAAGAATTTACTGTAAATTATACAGCACCTTGTTTTTTCGTTGATCTATCACCTAGTTTTTGGAATGCACCAAATTCTACTTGTTCTGTAACCTCAGCACCAATACCAGTGAATACGTCACGGAAGATTGTACGTCCACCATGCCATAAGTGACCAAAGAAGAATAATAAAGCAAAGTTAGCATGACCAAAAGTATACCAACCACGTGGACTACTTCTGAATACACCATCAGACTCTAAACTTGTTCTATCAAATTCAAAAACTTCACCTAATTGTGCTTTACGCGCGAATTTTTTAACTGTAGGTGCATCTTTAAATGTTTGACCATTTAATTTACCACCATAGAAGTCTACAGTTACACCAACTTGTTCAATACTGTATTTTGATTCAGCACGACGGAATGGGATATCCGCACGAATAATACCATCTTTATCAACTAAGATAACTGGGAATGTTTCAAAGAAAGCTGGCATACGACGAACTGTTAATTCACGGCCTTCCTTATCACGGAAAACTGGGTGACCTAACCATGCTTCAGCGATACCATCACCTTTAGTCATAGCACCTGCACGGAATAAACCGCCTTTTGCTGGGTTATTTCCGATATAATCATAAAACGCTAATTTATCTGGAATTCTTGACCAAGCTTGACTTTCAGATAAACCTTCACTTACTGATGCTTCAACTTGACGTTCAATTTCCTGTTGGAAATAGCCACTATCCCATTGGTAACGTGTTGGGCCAAATAATTCAATTGGAGTTGCTGCAGCACCATACCACATAGTACCTGAAGTTACAAAAGCAGCGAAGAATACTGCTGCAATACTACTTGATAAAACTGTTTCGATGTTACCCATACGTAATGCACGGTATAAACGTTGTGGTGGACGAACAGTTAAGTGGAACACACCAGCTAAGATACCAAAAAGACCAGCAGCAATATGGTGCGCTGCAATCCCACCTGGATTAAATGGGTTAAATCCGTCTGGACCCCACGATGGTGCAACTGGTTGTACTTTACCAGCAATACCATAAGCGTCAGATACCCAAATACCAGGTCCAAATAAACCTGTTACGTGGAATGCACCAAAACCGAAACATAATAAACCTGATAAGAATAAATGAATACCGAAAATTTTTGGTAAATCTAATGCAGGCTCACCTGTTCTAGGGTCACGGAATAATTCTAAATCCCAATATACCCAATGCCAAATAGCGGCTAAGAAACACATACCTGATAAAACAATATGCGATAACGCTACACCTTCAAAACTCCAAATACCTGGATTTGAAACACTCTCACCAGTAATACTCCAACCACCCCATGAGTCAGTGATACCTAGTCGAGTCATGAATGGCATAACGAACATACCTTGACGCCACATTGGATTTAAAACTGGATCTGATGGATCAAATACAGCTAATTCGTATAAAGCCATCGAGCCAGCCCAACCTGCAACTAATGCCGTGTGCATAATATGAACTGCAATTAATCTTCCTGGATCATTTAAAACAACAGTGTGAACACGATACCATGGTAATGCCATAGTAATAGATTCCTCAATATAAAATAATGGTTTTTGACTTTCTTACAACTAAACTATATAAAAGTTAGCTACTATAATATTATAAGCAAAGATTGTAAAAATTAACTTAAATTAATTAATTATTTTTAAAAATTAATTACACGATACGTTATAAACCAAATTCAGAGGATTAGAGAAAAATAAAAATAAAATAATACCAGAGTATATTAACTAATAATTAATATACTCTGGTTAAAATTAATTTTTTATCAAAAATTGTAAAAAATTAGTAACGTCCACCTTCTGGATTAGCTTGAACACTGTAGCTCTTGATTGTGTAAGCAATACGACGACCGTCTAATTCTTGACGATCTAAGTAGAAACCAGGTTCATTAGTCGGACGGTTAACGATGAAAGACATAACACAACTTTCTGTACCGTAAGCAGCATTAAATGCATTAATACGGATGTAGCCAGCTGCACATGATTTACGAGCTTCACGTAATTCGAACATTACAGATCCTGTATCTTTAATATCGAATAATGGTAAACCCCATAATTCCCAGTAGCTGTTACGCGGGTGTGGATCATCTGTCCATTCAATGTTGATCGCCCAACCTTTACTAATACAGTAAGCGATTTGCTTTTCAATTTGTTGATCAGTTAAATCTGGTAAAAACGAGAAACAACCTTGTGTAAGTCTCACTATTCAAATACTCCTTTATTTTTGTTTTAAAAGTAACTTATTATACGTTTGCTGTAGCTGTTGTAGCGAAATCAGCTGTATCTGTAGATGTGTAGTTGAAGCTGATGTCTTTCCATAAATCTAACGCTGTTTGTAAAGGACCACAAGTTTTTGCAGCTTCACGTAAAATTCTTGGACCTACTTCGTTGTTGAAGTAATCAGCACCTTCGTTACGAGCTAATACCATTGCTTCTAAAGCAACACGGTTAGCTGTAGCACCTGCTTGAATACCATCAGGGTGACCGATTGTACCACCACCGAATTGTAATACAACGTCATCACCTAAATAGTGAATTAATTGGTGCATTTGACCACAGTGGATACCACCAGATGCAACCGGCATACATTTACGTAAACTAGCCCATGACATTTCGAAGAAAATACCACAAGGTAAGTTAACTTCTAAGTTTGTTAATAATAAAGTATCGTAGAAACCTTTAATCATTAAAGGATCACCTTCTAATTTACCTACAACTGTTCCAGCGTGGATATGATCTACACCAGACATACGCATCCATTTACAGATAACACGGAAGTTAATACCATGGTTCTTTTGACGAGCATATGTAGAGTTACCAGCACGGTGTAAGTGTAATAACATATCGTTTTCACGAGCCCAGTAAGCAATACTTTGAATTGCTGTGTAACCCATTACTAAATCGATCATTACAATTACAGATCCTACCATTTTAGCGTACTCAGCACGTTTGTACACTTCTTCCATTGTAGCTGCAGTGATGTTTAAGTATGAACCTTTAGTTTCACCTGTCGCTGCAGATGCACGGTTAATACCTTCCATACAGTATAAGAAACGCTCTCTCCAACGCATGAATGGTTGAGAGTTAATGTTCTCATCATCTTTTAAGAAGTCTAAACCACCTTTTAAACCTTCATATACTACACGACCATAGTTTTTACCAGATAAACCTAATTTTGGTTTTACTGTTGCACCTAATAATGGTGTACCATATTTGTTTAAACGTTCACGTTCTACAACAACACCTGTAGCAGGACCTTGGAATGTTTTTAAGTAAGAGTGAGGAATACGCATATCTTCTAAACGTAATGCAGCTACGGCTTTGAAACCGAATACGTTACCAATGATAGACGCTGTTAAGTTAGCTAATGAACCTTCTTCAAATAAATCACATTCGTATGCGATGAACGCGAAGAATTGATCTGTTGTATTTGGAACTGGATCTACACGGTAAGCTTTTGCACGGTAACGGTCACAAGCTGTTAATAAATCAGTCCATACAACTGTCCATGTTGCTGTAGAAGATTCACCTGCTACTGCAGCAGCAGCTTCTACCGGGTCTACACCTGGTTGTGGTGTAATACGGAATAATGCAAGAACATCAGTAGTTTTTACTGCATATGCAGCATCCCAGTAACCCATTTTAGCGTAAGGGATTACACCAGATTCGTAACGGTCACTTTTGATTCGAGTCCGTTCTGATACAGATTGAGACATTGATTTCTCCTTAGAATAAAAAGGCAATATATAATAGATATTTAACTAATTTCGTAAAAATTAGTTCTACCGGTTGAGTAATTAATAACAACCTTAAAAATTATTATAACATGATTATGTTATAATCTGTAGTTATAGATTATTTAAATTAACTATAACTAAAAAGAATAGTTTTATATTTAATTGGTAGGATCTTAAATATTAAAGTAATTACCCTATAATGGTATAGTAAGAATGCTTAATTGAAATTCAGAAATATCATCTACCAAAAATTTAACTAAATTATTATTAATATAACATTTAATATATGATTAACCAATCAAACAAAGTATTAAATAACAATATAACAAAGTTGGTAAATCAAACTTACCAATATGGTTTTTCAACGAATATCGAAAAAGAAATTATCGAAAAAGGATTAAATAAAAAAACTATTCATTTAATTTCACAGAAGAAAAAGGAAACACCGTTTTTATTAAATTTTCGATTAAAAGCTTATAAAAAATGGAAACAGATGTCTGAGCCAAACTGGGCTTATTTGAAATTTCCAGAGATCAATTACCAAGACATAATTTATTATTCAGCCCCAAAATCGCAAAAAAAATTAAAAGATTTAAGCGAAGTAGACCCAGAGCTATTAAAAACATTTGAAAAGTTAGGGATTTCTCTAAGTGAACAAAAACGCTTAACAAACGTTGCAGTTGATGTAGTTTTTGATAGTGTTTCAATTGGTACAACTTTTCAAGAAGAATTAAGTAAACATGGTGTAATTTTTGCTTCAATTTCTGAAGCAATAAATGATTACCCAGATTTAATTGAAAAATACTTAGGTTCAGTAGTCCCAATTGGCGATAATTATTTTGCTGCTCTAAACTCCGCGGTCTTTACTGATGGTTCATTTTGTTATATTCCTGAAAATACAATTTGCCCATTAGATTTATCAACTTATTTTCGAATTAATGATCAAAAATCAGGTCAATTTGAACGAACACTAATTATTGCAGAGAAAAATAGTCAAGTTAATTACTTAGAAGGTTGTACAGCGCCGCAGTATGATACAAATCAATTACATGCCGCAGTTGTCGAGTTAATTGCCCTAGAAAATGCCAATATTAAATATTCAACAGTTCAAAATTGGTATTCAGGAAATGAATTTGGTAAGGGAGGAGTATATAACTTTGTAACAAAACGGGGCTTATGTGCTGGAACAAACTCAAAAATTTCTTGGACACAAGTTGAAACGGGTTCAGCTATTACTTGGAAATATCCAAGTTGTTTATTAGTAGGAGATAAAGCGCAAGGTGAATTCTATTCTGTGGCATTAACAAATAATTACCAACAAGCAGACACGGGGACAAAAATGATCCATATGGGTAAATATACTCGTAGTCGAATCATATCAAAAGGTATATCAGCTGGTAAATCTAAAAATAGTTATCGAGGTCAAGTTGCTGTAACCAATAAAGCGATTGGTTCTAGAAATTATTCACAATGTGACTCTCTATTAATTGGAAATTTATCAAATGCAAATACCTTCCCTTTTATCTCTGTTCAAAATGCAACAAGTAAAATTGAACACGAAGCTTCTACTTCAAAAATTGGAGAAGAACAAATTTTCTATTTCTTACAACGTGGTATAGGTTTAGAAAAAGCTATTGAATTAATGATAAGCGGCTTTTGTAAAGAAATTTTTACAGAATTACCATTGGAATTCGCCGCAGAAGCAGATAAATTATTAACATTAAAATTAGAAGGAAGTGTTGGTTAATGACTTTGAATTTACCTATCCTAGAAATTAAGAATTTAGAAGTGTCAATCAATGATAATCAAATTTTGAAAAAATTAAATTTGACAGTTGAAAAAGGTGAAATTCACGCTATTATGGGTCCTAATGGTTCGGGAAAAAGTACATTTTCTAAAGTTCTTGCAGGTCATCCTTCATATTCGATAATAAATGGAGATATTATTTTTAAAGGATCAAGTATTTTAGATCTTGAACCGGAAGAGAGATCACATTTAGGTATTTTTTTAGCATTTCAATATCCAATTGAAATTCCTGGTGTTAGTAATGAGGATTTTTTACGTCTTTCTTACAATTCGAAGCAAAAATTTTATAACAAACCAGAAGTCGATCCAATTGAATTTTTAAGCATAATTAATGAAAAATTGAAATTGGTTAATATGTCACCTTCGTTTTTAGGAAGAAACGTTAACGAAGGATTTTCAGGGGGTGAAAAAAAACGAAATGAAATTTTACAAATGATACTCTTAGATTCAGAGTTATGTATTTTAGATGAAACAGATTCAGGTTTGGATATTGATGCCTTAAAAATTATTTCAAACGGAATCAATAAATTTATGAATCCTGATAAAGCGATTATTTTAATTACGCATTACCAACGCTTACTTGATTATATCAATCCTACTTATGTTCATGTGATGCAAAATGGTAAGATAATTAGAACTGGTTCAGCTGAATTAGCTAAAGAATTGGAAGATAAAGGATATGAATGGTTAGAAATATAAAAATAGAGTTTTTTAATAAAAACAACCCAAAAACAATCTAGAGTTAATTATAATCCCCTTCGTTCCTGTATATTTTTTAATATTGGGTAATTTACTAAATTAGTTAAATTTTATGTACCCAGAAATTTTTTATTCAAATACGTTTACACTATTAGCTGAGGCAGAAGTTGGGAAACATTTTTACTGGGATATTGCAGGATTTTTAGTTCACGGACAAGTATTACTTGTTAGCTGGTTTGTACTATTAATTTTACTAGTATTCTCAATATTAGGTACAAATAACGCTGATCGAATTCCACATGGTTGGCAAAACTTTATGGAATCGGCTGTTGACTTTGTTGCAGACATTGCTAAAAACCAATTAGGTGAAAGTTTCTATAAAGAATGGATTCCATTTGTTGGAACATTATTCTTCTTTATTTTTGGATGTAACTGGGCTGGTGCTATTATTCCTTGGAAGTTAATTCATTTACCAGAAGGAGAGCTTGCTGCTCCAACAAATGATATTAATACAACTGTAGCATTAGCTTTATTAACATCATTCTCTTATTTCTATGCAGGTCTGAGTAAAAAAGGTTTAGGATATTTCAAACGATATGTTCAACCACTTCCACTTCTTCTACCAATTAATATTTTAGAAGATTTTACGAAACCTCTATCTCTAAGCTTCCGATTATTTGGTAACGTTTTAGCTGATGAATTAACTGTTTCAGTATTAACATCGTTAGTTCCATTAGTGGTTCCATTACCAATTATGTGTTTAGGGATTTTTGCGGGTTCAGTACAAGCATTAATTTTCTCAACATTAGCTGCTGCTTATATCGCTGAAGCTCTTGAGTAAAAGTCTAAAAATTAGTGCACTTAGATTTTTTAAAAATTATATACATATATCGATTTACAATTAAAAATTTATTATGGATTCTATCATTTCTGCTGCTTCTGTTATCGCCGCTGGTTTAGCAATCGGTTTAGCTGCTATTGGTCCTGGTATTGGTCAAGGTAACGCTGCTGGTCAAGCTGTTGAAGGTATTGCTCGTCAACCAGAAGCAGAAAACAAAATTCGTGGTACATTATTATTAAGTTTAGCTTTCATGGAAGCTTTAACTATTTATGGTCTAGTAGTAGCGTTAGCATTATTATTCGCTAACCCATTCAACGGCTAAAAAATAAATATTTAAAAGTAGAAGGATTACCTCAATTTTCACTTCTACTTTTAGGTTAATTCAATTATTTCTTAAATAATGTTTTATTTTTTGATAATTCTCTTTAAGAAAACATTATTTAAAATTTTATTAATAAGATTATACTTATTAAATTAATTCTATAGTATAAAATATAGATCTTGTATGATTAATCTTTCAATACTAATTTCCAATTCAGAAGTTAGTGGTCCTGGTGGATTATTTGATATTAATGCAACTTTACCTATTGTTGCAATTCAATTTATTCTATTAACAGTTGTATTAAATGCTCTTTTATATAGTCCATTATTAACAATTATTGAAGAACGTAAAGAATATATCTTAACTAATCTTGCCAAAGCTTCAGAAATTTTAGCTGAAGCCAACAAACTAACTGAACAATACGAACAAGAGTTAACGAATGTTCGTAAAGAGGCTCAATTAGAAATTACAAATTCACAAAAAATTCATAAAGAAATTTTAGAGACAGAATTAAATACGTCTCAAAAATATATTGATAATTTATTAGACACTATTCAAAAAGATCTTATTTCTAAAAAAAATATTGCACTTAATAGTTTGGAAGATATTGTCCAATCATTATGTAAGGATATCGAAACTAGATTATCAATTTAAATTTTTTGTTAAACGTAATTTTCCTTTTATAAGTGAACAGTTTATATAAAAACTAAAAAACATGGAAAATTTTAATCAAATTTTTACATTACTTGCCAATGAAAAAGGTGGTATTGGTCTGAATTTAGATATTCTTGAAACAGGCTTACTAAACATTTTGGCGTTAATTGCTATTCTAGTATTCACTGGTAAAGATTTTTTAGGATCTATATTAGAAGAACGCAAAAGCACGATCGTAAAAAGTGTCCAAGATGCGGAAGATCGTCTAAATGAAGCACGAAAACGTCTTAGTGAAGCAGAAAAACAACTAAGTCAGGCAAATCTTGTTATTAGTCAAATTAAAAATGAAACTATAGCAACAAAAAAAGTATTGCTTGAAGCTGATGCTTATCAAGCTAAAAAAGATTTAAAAATTCGTTTTGAACGAGCATTAGCAGCTTTTAGATCAAAAGAACGTCAAATATTTTTAGAAATTAAACAACAAATTATTTCGATTGTTTTAAAACGAACTGTAGTTCGTGCACAAGAAGCATTTGGACCTAAAGATCGTGCAACTGCACTAATCAATGATACTATTAATAAATTAGAAGGAGATTTATTATGAGTGGAAATCCATTAGCGTCTAAAATTGCTGCTCCATATGCACGTGCTTTGTTTGATTTTTCAGTTGAAAAGAATATCATGCACCAGATTACAGCAGATTTTCAAAATTTAGAGATTTTTTTGAAGGAAGCTGGAGAACTAACGGACTATTTAAATAACCCGGTAGTGAATCAAGAAGCAAAGCGTGAAATTTTAACTAAAACATTACAATCTCAAGTGAATACTGAAACTTTTAAATTCTTAATGGTTTTAGTAGAACGTAATCGAATCAATATTTTAGAATCAGTTATTTCTAAGTATTTAGAATTAGTTTATGAAACAGCCTCAATTAAAATGATTGAAGTTGTAACTGCTTTTCCTTTCACAAACTTGCAAAAAAATACTTTAATTCAAAAATTAAAAGAATTAACAAGTGCTCGTGAGATTCGCTTACTAATTACAGTAGATTCAAGCTTAATTGGTGGATTTTTAATCAAAACGGAATCAAAAGTTGTTGATTTTAGTATTAAAAATCAATTACAGAATTTAGCAAAACACTTAGATACTGTTTTAGAAATCTAAAATATAAATAAATCTTTTATTAACTTTTTATCTTAAAAATAATACAATGATAAATATTCGTCCAGACGAAATTAGTAGTATTATCCGTGAACAGATTGAGAAATATGATCAAGACGTTAAAGTAGATAATATCGGTACGGTATTACAAGTTGGTGATGGTATCGCTCGCGTTTATGGTCTTAACCAAGTAATGAGTGGTGAACTTTTAGAGTTTGAAGATAAAACAATCGGTATTGCTTTAAACTTAGAAAATGACAACGTTGGTGTTGTATTAATGGGTACTGGTCGCCAAATTTTAGAAGGTAGTACAGTTAAATCTACTGGAAAAATTGCTCAAATTCCTGTTGGATCAGAATTCTTAGGTCGTGTTGTTAACCCGTTAGGTGTAGCAATTGATGGTAAAGGTGATATTAAAACATCAGACACTCGATTAGTAGAATCAATGGCACCTGGTATTATCAGTCGTAAATCAGTTTGTGAACCATTACAAACAGGTATTACATCAATTGATGCTATGATCCCAATTGGCCGTGGTCAACGAGAACTAATTATTGGTGACCGTCAAACAGGTAAAACAAGTATTGCTGTAGATACAATCATTAACCAAAAAACAGAAGATGTAGTTTGTGTATATGTTGGTATTGGTCAAAAAGCTTCAACAGTTGCTCAAGTAGTAAATGTTCTTGAAGAAAAACAAGCTATGGCATATACAATTATTGTATCAGCAAGTGCAAATGACCCAGCAACATTACAATATATTGCACCATATTCTGGTGCTGCATTAGCAGAATACTTCATGTATAATGGTAAAGCAACATTAGTTATCTATGATGATTTAACTAAACAAGCTATGGCATACCGCCAAATGTCACTATTATTACGTCGTCCTCCAGGACGTGAAGCATACCCTGGTGATGTATTCTACTTACATTCACGTTTATTAGAACGTGCAGCTAAGTTAAGTGATGCGTTAGGTGGTGGTAGTATGACAGCCCTTCCAATCATTGAAACACAAGCAAGTGACGTATCTGCTTATATTCCGACGAACGTAATTTCAATTACTGACGGACAGATCTTCTTATCGAATGATTTATTCAACTCAGGTATTCGTCCAGCGATCAACGTAGGTATTTCAGTATCACGTGTAGGTTCTGCTGCTCAAACTAAGGCAATGAAAAAAGTTGCAGGTAAGTTAAAATTAGAGTTAGCTCAGTTTGCTGAATTAGAAGCGTTTTCACAATTCGCATCAGATTTAGATGAAGCTACTCAAAAACAATTAGCGCGTGGAACACGTTTACGTGAAGTATTAAAACAACCACAAAATTCACCATTATCTGTTGCAGAACAAGTAGCGGTTATCTATACTGGTATTAACGGATTTTTAGATGATATCGCTGTTGCTGACGTAAAAGATTACTGTGCAAGTTTAATTACTTACTTAACTACGTCAAAAAAACCATATACAGAAATTGTTCGTTCAACGAACCAATTTACAGATGAAGCAGAAGCATCATTAAAAGAAGCAATTGCTGAATCAAAAGAAGCATTTAAAAAAAGTAAGTAATTATAATTTTTAAGACTTCTTATTGTTACTAGAATTAAATGTTTCTAGTAACAAAACAAAATTTTTTTAATTTCGTTTTTCGAACTAGCTTTACTTATTCTATTGATACTCAATAAGTTGAAATATAAAATAATTGTAATTAAATCTACTACCTGAAGATTAGTAATTTCAGAAAGTAGATTTAATTTTTTAATATTTTGGATTATGATTCTGTTTCACCTAATACATAGCGAGTAAAACGGGTTACACGAATATTTTCACCTAGTATTGAAACGACTTGTTTAATGTATTCATTAACTGTCATACTTGAGTCTCGAATATACTCTTGTTCTAATAAGACTGTTTTTTTTAGACTTTTGTCCACGCGTCCTTCTACAATTTTATTACGAATTTCTTCGGGTTTATTTTGTAGATCTTCTTTCGCATTTTCAAACTTTTTAATTTTTTCTTTTGTAGCCTCAGAAATATCTTCTGTTTTAACGACTTGAATCTCAGGATTTGATGCAATTTGCATAGCAATGTTTTTTGCTAAGTCACTAAATTCTTCACGACGTGCTACAAAATCTGTCTCACAATTAATTTCTAATAAAATACCTAATTTGCTTCCAGTATGAATATAAGAATAAATTAAGCCTTCGTTTGTATTGCGACTAGATTTTTTATCAGCCGTAGCCATACCTTTCAGCCTTAATGACTCCATTGCTTTTTCAAAATCACCGTCATTGTCCATTAACGCTTTTTTACAATCCATCATTCCTGCACCTGTTTCATCGCGCAGTTTCTTAACTGTTTGAGCATCAATTGCTGTTTTCATATAACTCTGTAAAATTTTTTATAAATTAGTTTTAATTTAGTTCAGTTTGACCTTTTATAATACTATCTGTTAATGATTTTAGAATTAATTTAATTGATCTTACTGCATCGTCATTACCTGGAATTGGAATATCAACTAAATCCGGGTCACAATTTGTGTCTAAAATAGATACAACTGGAATTCCCAATTTTCTACATTCTCGAATTGCTGTTATCTCACGTTTTTGATCAATAACAATAGCAATATCAGGTAAATTTGGCATTGTTTTTAAGCCATCTAAATGCTTACGTAATTTTTTTAATTCTTTTCTACGTAAACCAGCTTCTTTTTTTGTTAATAAATCAAAGGTATTATCAGCTTCTTGCTTTTCAAGATCCTGTAAATAGGCAATACGTTCCTTCACTGTAGACCAGTTTGTTAACATTCCGCCTAACCAACGATGGTTCACATAATACGAACCACATCGTTTAGCTTCTTGGGCAATTAAAGTACTAGCTTGTCGTTTTGTACCTATAAATAAAAATGATTTCCCTTCCTTAGCAGCAGATTCTAAATACGTATTCGCTTCTTTTAATAAAGTAGCCGATTGTACTAAATCTAAAATATGAATATTATTTACTTCACTGTAAATATAGGGAAACATTTTTGGATTCCAACGATAAGCTTTATGACCAAAATGGACCCCAGCTTCTAATAATTGGGATAAACTTATATCAGACATAAAATTTTAAATTACTTAAATATGTAAATTTCTAGCTTAGATCCTAACAGATATTCATTTAGTTGTCTAGTTTTTGATTACTTGTTTTTAACAATTTTAGCCGATTGTTGAGAATCTAAATTCCTGGTTGACTTTTTCTTAAAGCACGTTCGATATGTTTGTGAGCCTGTTCCAGCTGGAATTAAATGACCAATAATAATATTTTCTTTTAATCCTCTTAACCAATCAATTCGACCCTCAATTGCGGCTTTCGTTAAAACTCTTGTTGTTTCTTGGAAACTTGCAGCTGAAATAAAACTTGGGTTATTTAAGGCAGCCTTTGTAATACCAAGTAATAACGGAATATAACAAGCAGATTGCTTTCCTTGTAGTTGAACAATCTGGTTAATGTACTGAATATGGTATAAATCAATAACTTCACGTCGTAAGAGTGGTGTATTACCTTCATACGTAATCAATACTTTTGTTGTCATTTGCTTAATAATAACTTCTAAATGTTTATCATTAATTGAAACACCTTGTGATTGATAAACCGACTGAACAGAATTTAAAATAAAAGCTTGAACTTTTTTAAAACTTTTATAACTTCCCTCATAGTTTTGAATTAAACGATTGTACTTGATTGTGCTAGTACGGTCACATACAAAAAATTTAGTTAATCCATAATAATTAAAATATACTTTTAACAGTTTGTGCGGATTAATTTTTTCATTTTCTTTAATTGCGGTACCTAGTTTTTTAAACTCAAAGTTTGTATCTAAACTTGTTTTTTGAACCAATAAACCCTTTTTTTGACTTGTTGGAATTCGTTTTACTATTGAACTTTTTTTTCTCGCTTCCAAAATTTCTTCAATACGTGGTAAACCTTGAACAATATCACCGGTAATTTCTTTTTCTAAATTTAACAGACCAATTGTTTCGCCTTCTTCAATAAATTCACTATTTTTACAAAATACACTATTTACTTCTTGTTCAAAATAATCTTCAGTAATCGAAAACAAGCCAACCGCTTTTGTTGTTTTTGTAAAAGGATATTCTAAAAATTTGATTAAAACTAGTTGATAGTCTAAGTCACTCGAACGCTTATACTCATTTTTACTTAATTCTGAGCTTTGAAGTAATAGAGTTCGATCAATTTTTAGTGAATCCCATTTTTTTGATAATCCTGGTTTAATAATTGAACTAGATTTTAAGTTTTTATTATTACTTATAGAAAACTTTTTAAAAAATTGAGGTATTAATGAACTATAAAAATTCCCATGTTTTTTTAAAAAAAATTTTGAAAACTCAGTTTTTAAAGTAATTTCTGAATCTAATGATTTTTGAATACTAACGGATTGTTTAACTAGTAACTTCGTTATATCGTAATAATTTAGAGAAATAGATTTATCGGTAATAAATCGTTTTTCAATTCGAAGTGGTGAAATAGTTTTATATTGTAAATTTGTCGTATTGATTATTTTATCATCTTTACAATTTGGGAAAAAATAAGGTCGCCCTTTTTGTAAGGTTAAAAAGGTTTCATTAGCAATAATAACTTTACCCGTTTCATTTACATTATTACTGTCAATAATAAAATCATTTAACTTTTTATCAACAAATTTATTTTTTTTTACCGTAAAACAATCTTCGTTTGAAATTAAAAAAATCTGTTTTGTTTCTTTTTGTTTGATTTTAAATTTGACGATTTCTAATGAATTTAGAGTTAAAGCTTCAAGATAACCTAATAAAGTATAGCGATCAATAAACTGATTCGATTGAAGTAATAAGCATGATTGAATATCTTTATATCTTAAACTTGGTAAAATATAGTTTTTTAAAGATAATTTTTCATTAATTTTAAAATCAATTAAATTAGTTTTGTTATTAATTTCTAATTCAATTCTGACATTTTGGTCTAAAAATTGATTCTCGCTAAAACTTAAAACGTTTGAAACTAAATTTAAATTTTTCGTTCCTTTAAGAATTTGATTTGATTTATAAGCATAAGTTAATTTCGAATTTAATTTCAAATTTGAATCTAAATTAAAAGTATTTTGAGAAATAATTGGATTCGAATTATTTATTGCAAATTCATAAATTTCGACAGGTCGAATTAATAATTGATCAATATTTTTGCCTTTGATTTGTTCACAAAATGCTAAATTTTTAACATAAATGTTTGAAAGGATAACTTCACCTGGATAATACAATTTTTTTGAAGTTTCTTTAAATTTTTTACCTTCATAAACAATTCCACATTTAATACAAATCGTTTGAATTAATGTTCCTTTTTGACGAATTATTACCATGCCTGACGTTTTAGAAAAAAGACCCGGAATTAATTCAAATCCTTCTGATATAAAATCGCCATGCTCAACTAATAAGATATTAGATTCACAATTTACTTTGTGAAGTTCTTCACCAAACCACGTAATCGTTCGATGTGAAATGATCGATTTGTATTTTGTTGAGACATTTCTATCAATATAATCAACAGTATTATTTACTAAATTACAGTCATTAATTTTCAAATGATCATAATAAATTATGCCACCGGTTAACGTAGAAAATTTATTATTTAACAACTTTCCGATTTGTTGATTTCGGGCTAACTGTAAATATAATTTGGAATTTTTGTGTTGAATTTTTAAAAGGCATTTAGAATCCGCAATAGTCAATAAATAATTTTTAGACTCAGTTGGACTTTTAAATCTTTGTAATTCGGCATTTATTAAAGAATATTTATTATTAATTACTCTGACAAAGCGTTGATATAAACTAGATTTATTATTTACAAATTCACTATTACCGCGGTAATGGTTGACGATCTTTGTACGAAAAATATAACTATGACGATTTAGTTTGTAATCAGGATAAAAATTTACAAAAGAATTTGTAGGACTATTATATAATTTGCCATATAAAATCCAAATTAGCTTATTATTATTTTTTGAATTAATATTCTTTTTTAGTTTCGGAAGAAAAATTTCACCACAAGTGTCACTTAAAATGGGCTTAATTTCATTTTTAGTTTGCTTATTGACATTTAGTAGTTCACCAATAACTGTATCTTTTAAAACGAATTGATTATTTTTTGGAAATAAAATTGTATTTTTTACAACCTCTAATTGAATTAGTTTTTGGTTGGGATCTTCAGGAATTATAACTAATGAACCTGAATTCTTAGCAATTGAAACGTCTTCCCCTCGATTTGTTCTTAAAGGAACAGTTTCTAAAATATTGTAAAACTTTACAATTCCATTTGCAGGACTAATAATTTGTTGTCTCGCTTCTGAAGTAAAAATCCCTCCAGTATGAAAAGTTCGCATAGTTAATTGTGTTCCTGGCTCACCAATTGATTGACCTGCTAAAATTCCAATTGCTTCACCTATATCAACTAAATTTTCGTTAGCTAAATCCCAACCATAACATTTTTGACAAATCGCTCTATACAAATTACAAGTCAATGGTGAACGAATATAGAACTCATTAACTTTTTTTTCCTTACATTGTTGAATAATTTGGGGTGTAATTTGGACATTAGCGTGAATTAATAATGTCTTCGTTTTTGGATCAAAAATAGGTTTGCTTAAAATTCGACCTAAAATCTTATCGTAGACTGTGTTTAGTGCTTTTGAATCATTTAATGCAGCTGAAAATAAAAACGAATGTGTAGTTAAACAATCTTTTTCTCGAATTAAAATATCTTGACCAACATCAATTAACCGACGTGTTAAATAACCTGAATTCGCAGTTTTTAATGCAGTATCTACAATACCTTTTCTTGCACCGTAACCAGACATTAAATAATCGGTGATCGTTAAACCCTCACGAAAATTTTTCTTAATAGGTAAATTCATAATCTGGCCACTTGGATCAGACATTAAACCCCGCATACCAACTAACTGACGAACTTGTGATAAATTTCCACGTGCACCAGAAAATGCCATGATATAAACGGAATTTAATGGATCATAATTTTTAAAATAGTAAATGACTTGTTCTTTAAGAGATTCGCTAGTAAGACTCCAGGTATCAATAATTTTTTGAAATCTTTCAACATTAGTAATCTTTCCTTTCAAATAAATTTTCTCGGCATTGAGAATTTCTTGATTGGCTTTTTCCAACATTAAATTTTTAACAAATGGAATTTTTAGATCTTCAATGTTAATTGATATACCAGCTTGACTTGCATACTTGAAACCTAGATATTTTAGTTCGTCAGCTAAGGCACAAGCTTGCATAGAATCATAGTTGGTAAAGCTCCAAGCTAATAATTGGCGCAATTGCTTTTTACCAATTAAAGTATTTTGATAAGTATAATTTTTCATAAATTTCGTTTTTTCCGTTTGAGTTTATATTTATAAAAAATTTAAAGTTTTTTGAATGATGTAATTTAAAATAGCTCGACCTGTTGTTGTTTGCAAATATTGCACTATTATTTCACCATCTTTGGTTCTTCTAATTTGTCGATTTTCATAGTGCTCAAGTAATGTCCCATCAGGTAGTGACACTGTTTTAATTAAAGTTGGTAATACTGAATCATTTTCATGAATTCTAACCCAGATTACACTATGAATCTCAAGTTTATTTTGGTTATAAGCTAAGATTACGTCATTTAAATTTGCAAAATAGTGACTAGAACTAAGTAGACCTTTAATATTATTAACTGTTAAGTAGTAACAACCTAATACCATATCTTGACTAGGCATAATAATTGGTTCACCATTTGCTGGCGATAAGAAATTGTAAGGTGCTAACATTAACATATAACATTCAGCTTGTGCTTCTAATGATAAAGGGATATGAACAGCCATTTGGTCACCATCAAAATCAGCATTAAATGCTGAACAAACAAGAGGATGTAATTTTATCGCTCTTCCATGAACTAATATTGGTTCAAAAGCTTGAATTCCTAATCGGTGTAGTGTGGGTGCTCGGTTTAAAAAAATGGGGTGATTCTTTAAAATTTTTTCTAATACTGGGTTAATTATAGACTCGTTCTGTTGAATTAAATTTTTGGCAATTTTCATATTACTCGCTAACCCTTGATTAATTAGCTCACGAATAATGAATGGTTGAAATAATTCAATAGCCATTTCATATGGTAAACCACATTGATTTAATTTTAAACTTGGTCCAACTACAATAACTGATCGGCCTGAATAATCTACCCGTTTACCCAATAAATTTTGCCGGAATCGGCCCTGTTTTCCTTTAATAATGTCAGATAAAGATTTTAATGGACGATTATTTGCGCTAAGTGCAATTTTACCTCGTTTACCATTATCAATTAGAGTATCCACTGCTTCTTGTAATAATCTTTTTTCGTTTCTAATAATTAACTGTGGAGCATCAATTTCTAAAAGTCGAAGTAATCGATTATTTCTTGTAATGATACGTCGATATAATTCATTCAAGTCAGATGTAGCAAATCTTCCCCCTTCTAATTGAATCATTGGTCTTAAAGCTGGTGGAATAACGGGCAAAATTGTCAAGATCATCCAAGCAGGATTCGAATTTGTTCCAACTAAATTTTCAAGAATTCGAATTCGTTTTATTGACTGTTCTCTAATTTTATAAATTCTTTGTTGTTCCCATTTTCGGAACCATCTTGATTCGTCATAAATAGGTTTTTCTTTATTCAAAACTTTAGTACAAACTAAGATGAAACAACGCATTCGAAAAATCTCTGATTTGAGATTTAATTTTTCTAATTCTTTTTTTATCAACGGCGCACCTATCAAGAAATTTGGTGTAGCTCTTAATAAAAATTTCGGTGTATTATAACGTCGATTTTGCGGTTTTGGATAGGGTTTTAAAGGATAGCCACTATAACCTAATTCTCTACTTCGTCTATATTGCTGTAAATCCCAATGTAGACCATAAAATGAAATTTCATCTTCAGCAATAAAATAAGCTAAAGATGCTAATTTTATTCGTTTTATTCTTTCATCCCAAAGATCAACAATAGTTGAGGTTGTTAGTTTCAAACCTTCACATTTTTTGCATTTTTCAGATTGAACAGTGTAAGTTGTATCTAATTTTTTCTCAAATCCTTCTACTTCTAATAATAGTGCCATAAAATTGGGTCGACTATTAATATACCAAACATGCGTTACAGGATATATTAAATTAATATATCCCATTCGATGTCTGCGTACGCGAGATTCGGTTAATTCAACCCCACATCGTTCGCAAATTAAACCTTCATACCTAACACGTTTATATTTACCACAAGCACATTCCAAACTTTTACTGGGACCAAAGATTCGCTCACAAAATAAACCATCCATTTCAGGTTTAAATGTCCGATAATTTATAGTTTCAGATTTGTGAACTTCACCAACAAATTGACCATTTGGTAATTTTCGATTAGCCCATTGTAATATGCGAAATGGTGAGGCTAGTTTAATTTTTATATAATCAAATTCTTTACTAGATTGTATCATTACAAATTATTATTAAAATGAAATATCATTTATATTTGAAGTAGGTGAAAATGTTTTTAATAAAGCATTATATTTTTCTATTAGATTCACTTCAACCTCGTATTTTTTATTTGAGCTAAATTTTTCAATTTTATATGTGCTCATATCTAATCCAATTGAACGTAATTCATGCAATAAAACTTTAAATGATTCAGGAATTCCAAACTTTGGAATCGGTTGACCTTTAACAATCGCATTCAGGGTCTCATTTCGACCTTGCATATCGTCGGATTTAATTGTTAGCAATTCTTTCAATGTAAATGCTGCACCAAAACCTTCTAAAGCCCAAACTTCCATCTCGCCAAAACGTTGTCCACCGTGTTGAGCTTTTCCTCGAAGAGGTTGCTGCGTAATTAACGAATAAGGTCCTGTAGCACGAGCATGCATTTTATCATCCACTAAATGAATAAGTTTTAGCATATAAGCATTACCCACTGTAACAGGATTTTCAAATTCTATTCCTGTTCGACCATCGATTAAAACAATTTTTCCCGGTGCATATGGATTGAACAGCCAACTTTCATTTTTTGATATAGAAGCCTGACGTAATTTTTTGTTGATTAAAATTCTTGACACTTCTAACCCATACATTTCATCAAATGGTAAAATTTTAAATCGACAATTTAACTTATCACCTGCTAATCCTAATAGACACTCATATAATTGACCAACATTCATTCGCGAAGGTACACCTAAAGGATTCAAAAGAATGTCGACAGGTGTTCCATCCGGTAAAAATGGCATATCTTGTCTTGGTAAAATACGTGAGATAATTCCTTTATTTCCATGACGACCAGCAATTTTATCGCCAACTTGAATTTTACGAATTTGAGCAATAAATATATAAATTTTTTCAAATTGATATGTTACTTTTGTACGTCGATTAAATGTAACAGTTTCAATGACCCGTCCATAATCCCCATCCGGCATTTTGTATGAATTATCTTTTACTCCCTTTGCTTTTGCACCAAAAATAGCACGTAAAAGTTTCGATTCTGGTAATTGTTCAGAAGTGTTACTTGAAACAACTTTTCCTACCAAGATATCCGCTGGTTTAACAAAAGTCCCAACCTTAACAATTCCATCTTCATTTAGGTGTTTAAGTTCATTTGAAGTCAAATTTGGAACATTCTTTGTTGTTCGCTCTGAAGTTTCTGAATTGCGATCAATTTCAATTTTATATCGTTCGATATGAATTGAGGTAAATACGTCATCATAAACTAACCTTTCGCTTACTAATATTGCATCTTCAAAATTGTAACCTTGCCATGGCATATAACCGACTAAGACATTTTGCCCTAATGATAATTCACCACTCGTAATAGCTGGGCCATCTGTTAAAATCTGACCTGATTGGACCTTTTCTCCTTTCCAAACGATTGGCCGCTGGTTAATACAAGTTTGTTGATTTGATCTTAAATATTTTTGTAATCTGTAAGTTAATTTTTTTCCATTTTGATTAGTTACAACAATCTTATTTGCGGTTACTGAACTAATAGTGCCAGAAAGTTGAGCGTTTAATGTTAGTCCCGAATCAATTGAAATTTGGTTTTCTAATCCCGTACCGACAATTGGTTTTTGTGGGAAAATTAATGGAACTGATTGTCGTTGCATATTCGATCCCATTAATGCCCGGTTAGCATCGTCATGTTCGAAGAATGGAATTAAGGAAGCCGCTACAGAAACAACTTGAACAGGTGAAATTGCAATAAAATCAACTTCTGATGGCGTCACGTTAACAAAGTCTTGTTTATAACGAACTGGAATTAAATTTTTAATTAAATAATTTTCTTTATTAACCGCAATATCTGCAGGAGCAATTTTATAAAGATCTTCGATATCTGCTGTTAAATAAATGGGTGAGCCGGTTTTAATTACTTTTCCATTTATTACACGCCAAAATGGAGTTTCTAAAAACCCTGATTTATTTACTCGGGCACATGTTGTTAAAGAAGCAATTAATCCAACGTTTTGACCTTCTGGAGTTTCAATAGGACATATTCGACCATAATGACTAGGATGAATATCGCGAACCGCAAAACTAATTCGATCACGATCAAATCCACCTGGTCCTAAACCACTAATTCGACGTCTATGAGTCAACGATGATAAAGGATTAGTTTGATCTAAATATTGTGACAGTTGACTTGATCCAAAAAATTCTCTTACAGTTGCATTAACAATATTAAAACTTAATAATTGCCCAGCATCCATTTTATTGGTTTGATTTCTTAGTTTTCTAATTAAGCGTTGAAAACCAATTTGAAGTAGATTTTGCAGTAATTCACCGACTGAGCGAACTCGTCGATTTTTTAAGTGATCAATATCATCTTGGACAGTTTTGGTAATAGTAAGATTAATTAATTTATCAATAATAGCAAAAATATCTTCATAAGTTATTGTTTGGAATCTATCATTAATTTGTACATTTAACCTCTTATTTAGTTTTAATCGCCCAACTCGACCTAATCGATAATAACTAGGATCAAATATTTTTGAAAATTCGGAAATATTATTAAAATAAGTTGAAGTTAAATTAAAACGCGATAATGGTTGATTTGAATATTTTGAATTAAATAATAACGGTTTATTAAAATAAAAAAATTCAGCGTGCTCTAAATTTTGATAAATTTCTAAATCTGTTAATCCCATTTCTTTTAACAAATGGAGAATAGGTTTTTGATTTACTTTATCTAATTGAATAATTATTTCATCTTCTTGATTTTTTAACGGATATTTATAGGAATTTATTTTTGTATTTTTTTGAAAACTAAACCGGATCCATGAACCAGATTCAGGAATTAAAGTAGCTGTATATAAATCCTTTTCATCATATTTTTTGTTATAATTTGTTTTAATCTCATGATCTTTTCTATAAAGAAGAAATTGGGTTTTAGTTTTCAAATACTTATGACGCTCAGGCTTATAGTCTAATTTATTCTTAGCAAAAATATATTTTAAATGCTCTTTTAAGGTTACAGAAAAATAGATTGTTGGTCGTAAATTTTTAGAGTGCAAGTTTGACAGGATGTTATTTAACTTGGGAAGGGTAGAAGAAAGTTGTTGATTTAAAAATGAAAACGTTCTCATTTTTAACAACCAATTTTGTGGCTGCTTTGCAACTAACAATAATTGTGACGTTAATTTAATATTCACTAATTGTTGTGATTTACTAATTAATCGATCATACGTTAAAAACAGCTCTAAGATCTTATCTTGAGATATTTTATTAGCACTGACCAAAGTTTCCATTTTATTAGCTAATAAGACCTTTTCAGATTGTTGATACCGCGTTAAAGTTGAATCATAATTAGATTCAAAAATCTCATACTTTAGTAATAATTTTAAAAGAAAATTAAAATAGCCTATTAAATAAACAGAATTTTTATCAGTCGAATCCAAAGAATTAGATTGCAATCTTAACCATTTTAAAAATAATTGAATTAATTTCTTTTTTGACTTACCTTTAATACTTTCTGATGCAATTCGATAAAATTTAAAACATTTTAAAAAATAAAAGAAAGGGGTACTTTTTGTTTTTTTTAAGTATTTTATTGAATAATAATAAATTGAGTTAGATTGCCAATGTGGAACAACTTTTTTCTGTTTTTTAACTGGGTCATAAGTTGGAAGTGGAATAGGAAAGAATAAGTCAAGCTCCGAGATAAAAGCTTCGCCTGATGGGATGAATGATCGAAGTTTATTAATGTCAGTTGATAACTTACGTTTAAATTGGTTTCGGGTTTTTTGATTTTTGTTTTTTTCGAAATAAACGCCAGGACTTCGAATAATTTGACTAACTATTACACGTTCACAGCCATTTATAATGAACGTTGCATCAGTTGTCATAAGAGGAAAAGTAATGACTGGAAATTGATTTTGATACTTTACACTATTGGCTATCTTATTTCTCACTTCAATTGGAATAACTAGTTGAGCTCTATAATTCCCGCTATACTTTCGGGCAATTAATAGATTATAAGAAGGTTTTATTAAGCGGTATTCTTCTCCAAACATAATATATTCAGTGTTTTGACTGAAATCTTGAATTCGAGAAAATAATGATAATTCTTCATTTAAGCCTTCCGTAATAAACCAACAAAAGCTTATTCGTTGCATTGCTAGAAAATCAGGCAACGCATTGATATAATTTAAATCTTTTTTCATAATTTTTGTTAGTTAACGAATTATGTATAAATTTAGTGGATAATTAAATATAAAAATATTAATTAATTTTTAAATTAGCGAATATTTTCATATTTAATTTTATAGTTATGCAGCTTTTAAATAGCTTGCTAATTGTGATTTTTTTCGTGATGCTGTGTTTTTATGAAAAACATTTTTTTTCGTACCTTTATCGATTAAACTGTAGATCGAATTTAAAAGATTTTGAACTTTTTCTTTATCCTCAATACTTTGTGATTTTTTATAAATATCTAAATTTTTTAGGAAAGTTTTAGTTAAGGTACGTACTGAACTTTTATATAATCGGTTTTTTAAACGATTACGCTCGTTGGTCTTAATTCTTTTCTCTGCAGATTTATTATTAGCCATATTATAATTTGGTTAGATAAATATTTTAATTCTTATTTTAAAAAGTTAAGTTATAACTTACTATAATCTATTTAAAAGAAAATTGAAAGTTTTTAAAATAAAAATTTTTATACGAAGAATAATTCTTAAACCTTGATAAGATCAAAAATTTTAGGCAGTATATTAGTAAAAATTTTTACTTAAAAATTATATGGCAAAAAATAAAGGTGCGCGAATTTTGATTACTTTAGAATGTACTGAGTGTCGTTCAAATTTAAATAAACGTTCACAAGGTGTATCACGCTATCATACACAAAAGAACCGTCGAAATAATCCAGAACGACTAGAATTAAAAAAATATTGTCCGCATTGTAATAAACCTACTATTCATAAAGAAATAAAATAACTTATGGGATCAAAAAAACAACAGAGTTCACCAATTAGTTTAACTCAAAAAATTGATTATAAAGATATCGATTTATTATCATTATTTGTAACAGAACAAGGTAAAATTCTTCCTCGTCGTGCAACAGGGGTAACAGTTCAACAACAACGAAAATTAGCAAAAGCAATAAAACGTGCACGTGTTTTATCATTATTTCCGTTCATTGCTTCTAACTAAGAATAACAAATAAGAGTTATTGTATGATGTAACTCTATAATAACTCTCATTTGTGATCTTAGTTCATAGATTTATAAAATTTATAAGGGTAATTTTGTGGGAAATTTTATCGATAAAACATTTACAGTTATTGCTGATATTCTTTTAAAAGTACTACCCGCTAGTAAACAAGAGAAAGAAGCTTTTTCTTATTACCGAGCGGGAATGAGTGCGCAATCGAAAGGACGCTATGCTGAAGCATTACAGAATTATTATGAAGCACTTCAAGTAGAGGAAGATCCATATGATCGAAGTTACACACTATACAACATTGGTTTAATTTACGGTAATACCGGTAAATATACTCAAGCGTTAGAATTTTATCATCAAGCACTTTCATTAAACTCAAATCTTCCACAAGCTTTAAATAATATCGCAGTTATTTATCATTCTCAAGCTCTTCGAGCACAAAGTTTAGAAGAAGATGAGTATGTTGAATTATCAAAAGAATTATTTGATAAAGCAGCTGAATATTGGATTCAAGCTTTGAAATTAGCACCAGACAATTATCCTGGAGCAAGAAATTGGTTAAAAGTAACTGGTCGATTAAATGAAAATAATTAGAAATTAATTTATTTCGATTTTAAAAAGATCATTCTGTCCAATAATTGAACAGATTTTGTTGTACAATGGTAGTTAATTATAGAATCTTAAGGTTATTAAGATTTTAAATGGTGAATAAGACCGTGAAAGTATATTTATTCTTCAGTATTTTAAATATGTTAAATCAAAATGGTAAAAACTAATTTAAATAAAGGTTACGTTAGTCAAATTATTGGTCCCGTATTAGATATCACGTTTACAGAAGGTAATTTACCACCAATCTATAGTGCGGTTAAAATTGTATTAGAAGATGGTTCTGAAACAATTGTTGAAGTTCAACAATTACTAGGCGATAATAAAGTACGTGCAGTTTCAATGCGTTCAACAGACGGTTTAAGACGTGGTGCTGAAGCAATTGATTTAGGAACTCCAATTAGTGTACCAGTTGGTACGCCAACACTAGGTCGTATTTTTAACGTAATTGGTGAACCAGTTGATGAGCAAGGCGAAGTTTCATTTGATGAAACATTACCAATTCATCGTGATGCGCCAGCATTTACTGAATTAGAAACGAAACCATCAATTTTTGAAACTGGTATTAAAGTTGTAGACTTATTAGCACCTTACCGCCGTGGTGGTAAAATTGGTTTATTCGGTGGAGCAGGTGTAGGTAAAACAGTATTAATTATGGAATTAATTAATAATATTGCAAAAGCTCACGGTGGTGTATCAGTATTTGGTGGTGTAGGTGAACGTACACGTGAAGGAAATGACTTATACGAAGAAATGAAAGAATCTGGCGTAATTAATTCAAAAAATTTTGCCGAATCTAAAGTAGCCTTAGTATATGGTCAAATGAATGAACCTCCAGGAGCACGTATGCGAGTAGGTTTAACTGCATTAACAATGGCAGAATATTTCCGTGATGTTAATAAACAAGACGTATTATTATTCATCGATAATATTTTCCGTTTTACACAAGCAGGTTCAGAAGTATCAGCTTTATTAGGTCGTATGCCATCAGCTGTAGGTTACCAACCAACGTTAGCAACAGAAATGGGTGCTTTACAAGAACGTATTACATCAACAACACAAGGTTCGATTACTTCAATCCAAGCAGTATACGTACCAGCTGATGATTTAACGGATCCAGCTCCAGCAACAACTTTTGCTCACTTAGATGCGACAACAGTATTATCACGTAACTTAGCCGCAAAAGGTATTTATCCAGCGGTAGATCCATTGGATTCAACTTCAACAATGTTACAACCAGACATTGTTAGTGAAGAGCACTACAGAATTGCAGAGTCTGTAAAAGAAACATTACAACGTTACAAAGAATTACAAGATATTATCGCAATTCTAGGTATTGATGAATTATCAGAAGAAGATCGTTTAACTGTTGCTCGTGCACGTAAAGTGGAACGTTTCTTATCTCAACCATTCTTCGTTGCAGAAATCTTTACAGGTTCACCAGGTGAATACGTAAGTTTAGCAGACACAATTAAAGGTTTCTCTATGTTATTAAATGGTGAATTAGATGATTTACCAGAACAAGCATTCTATCTTGTAGGTAATGTTGATCAAGTAATCGCAAAAGCAGAAACTCTAAAATAAGGAGTACGATATATGGTTATGAACATTCGAGTTCTTACCCCTGACAGAGTAATATGCTCAACAACAGCTGATGAGGTTGTTTTACCTGGTTTAACAGGTCAGGTAGGGGTATTAGATGGCCACGCAGCCTTAATAACAGCTTTAGATACTGGATTATTACGTATTAAATTAAATGATAAATGGACACCTATCATTTTATGTGGTGGTTTAGCAGAAATTGATCGTAATCGTGTTACAGTTTTAGTTAATGACGTAGAAGAACTGACTACTATTGAATTAAGTGAAGCTACAAAAGAATTAGAAAAAGCAACGTTAGCGGTTGAAAATTCAGAAACAAGTAAAGCTAGATTAGATGCTTCTATAGAATTAAAGAAAGCGACGGCTCGATTAGAAGCTGTTAATTATTTATCGTAGGAACATTATGAGTTAAATCATAACTCAGATCTTTCAAAAGTCTTCTACATTCAGAAGCCTTTTGAAAGATCGAATTAAATAGAATAGTAAGAATATAGTTAGATTATATGGTTAACAATTCTAATTTTAATTTTGTAAATCATGCACCTGTGACTCTAGAATTACCATTTTCAGAACATATTGACGAATTACGTCAACGTATTTTTCTTGTATTTGGAGTAGTTTTAGTCCTAACATGTTTAGCGTTTATCGAGGTTAAAAGTTTAGTTCAAATATTAGAATTTCCAGTAAGTAACGTAAAATTCTTTCAAATTGCACCGGGTGAATATTTTATCTCAACAATTAAAATATCATTCTATACAGGTCTACTGTTTTCCAGTCCTTTTGCGATTGGTCAGTTAATATTGTTCTTGTTACCTGGATTAACAAAAAAAGAAACTAGAATTATTTTACCCTTACTCTTAGGTTCTTTACTTTTATTTGGATTAGGCTTAGCTTTTTCTTATTACACTTTAGTTCCAGCCGCTTTAAACTTTTTTTTAAATTATAGTGAAGAAGTACTGGAACCATTTTGGTCCTTTGATCAATATTTTGAATTTATTTTGGTCTTATTTTACAGTACGGGATTAGCATTTCAAATTCCGATTATTCAAATATTACTCGGTTTACTGAATATTGTGTCTCCTAAGCAAATGTTAGGTGCTTGGCGATATATAATATTAATGTCAACCATTCTTGGGGCAATATTGACACCCTCAACTGATCCTCTGACTCAGTTATTGTTATCTTTAGCAATTTTACTGTTATATTTTTCAGGATTAGGTATCTTGTTTTTATTAAAGAACTAATTTATATAATGAAATATCCAGACTTACAAAGTATTTAACTATGACGACTAACAAGTTTTTTAAAAGTCTTTTATTTGCTTTAACAATTGGTATAAATTCATTTGGTTTTTGTATTCAAGAGTCAGCAGCATATCCAGTTTTTGCACAACAAAATTATTCAAATCCGCGTGCAGCCAATGGAAAACTAGCTTGTGCAAATTGTCATTTAAATGAAAAAGCAATCGAAGTTGAAGCTCCACAGGCAGTTCTTCCAAATTCAGTATTTGAGGTAGAAATTAAAGTACCATATGATACAAATAAAAAACAAATTGGCGCTAACGGTAAACAAGCAGATTTAAACGTTGGTGGGATTTTAATTTTACCCGAAGGATTTAAATTAGCTCCGAAAAATCAAATTCCAGAAGAAGTTAAAGCGAAAAATAAAGGTGTTTTTATTTCGCCATATAGTACAGAATTTGATAATATTTTAGTAGTAGGACCAATCGCTGGAAAAACTCATCAAGAATTAATTTTCCCTGTAATTTCTCCAGATCCAGCAAAAAATTCTGATGTTAAATATTTAACGTATCCTTTCTACGCTGGTGGTAACCGTGGTCGTGGTCAAGTTTATCCAACAGGTGAAAAGAGTAATGTTAACGTATTCACAGCTCCACAAGCTGGTCAGATTAGTGAAATTGTAACAGCAGAAAAAGGTGATTTTAACGTAGTAATCGTTAATTCAACTGGGAATAAAGCGTCAGCGACTGTACCAGCTGGGTTAAATTTAATTGTAAAACAGGGTGATATAGTAAAAGCTGATCAAGCTTTAAATGCTGATCCGAATGTCGGTGGATTTGGTCAAGAAGAATCAGAAATTGTTTTACAAGATCCAAGTCGAATCATTGGCTATTTAGTATTCTGTTTCAGTGTATTATTAACACAAATTACTTTAGTATTAAAGAAAAAACAATTTGAAAAAGTTCAAGCAGCAGAATTAAATTTCTAATCTGTTTAAACATTATAGAAACACAACTACTATATTGATATAATAGTTGTGTTTTTCTTTATTTTTTAATTAGTATAATTCATCTTCTTGGTGAACTAAAATTGTACAGTCCGATTTTGGATATGCGATACAAGTTAAAACAAAACCAGCTCCAACTTGGTCGTCATCTAAAAATGTTTGTTCTGACTGATCGATACTACCTGCTGTCACTTTACCAGCACAAGTAGAACAAGCACCAGCACGACATGAATAAGGTAATTCAATACCTTGTTCTTCAGCTGCATCTAAAATGAACACATCGTCATTACAATCAATTGTTGAATTGATACCTTCTTCTTCACTTAATAATGTAACTTTATAAGTAACCATATAACTCCTTATTTTTAATGATCTAGAAAGTAAAAATATTATTACTTTACTACTTTATATTATACTATGTAAATTTGATACAAATAAAACTTTTTTATTTGAATATTTGTTTTAAACGACCTGCTTTACCCTTTAAATCACGTAAATAGTATAATTTTGCTCTTCTCACTTTCGATGAACGTAAAACAGTTATGGAATCAATTTTTGGCGAATGAAGTAAAAATACCCTCTCAACACCGATTCCTTGAAAAATTTTTCGGACAGTAACTGTTGTATTTAATGAACTATTTTTTTTTGCAATTATAGTTCCTTCATAGAACTGAACCCGTTCTTTATTACCTTCAATAATTTTTAGACCGATTTTAACATTATCACCAATAGACAGTTTAGGAAGATTTGATTTTAAAAATGGAGCTTCAATTTTTTTAATCGTTGCTTCTGAATTTAATTTAAGCATAAGTTCGAATGATTCTGAATAATTGTTTCTATAATAGCAAGTTTACAATTAGATCTTGAAAAAAACAATATGAAAATATTGTTTTTAAGTATGCATTCGACTGGGTTCGAACCAGTGACGTTCCATTGGAAAACGGATTATGAGTCCGGTGCCTTCAACCACTCGGCCACGAATGCAAATATGGAACTGATGGGAATTGAACCCATGTCCATCTAAAATTCTTTAATATACTCGTTCACAGGTATAGTTACAAAGAACAAATGATTTATCGAGTTATTCTAAACTACTAGAACTTAAACGTCTATATGTAGTGAACAATTTTTTTATAATATATTAGACAGCAAATTTTAATGTTGTTGAATAGTGTTTAACAGTCATAAAACTTACTAATCTAGAAACAAATGAAATAATATTGTTAGCATTTACTTGAAATATTTGTAGATTTTTACGAAGAGTACACTTCGACCTGAATCATATATTAATGAATTTTAAATGTCGAAACCAAGGCAGCCCCAAAAATTAGATTTTCTTCTCACATCTATAAGCATGAAGGGAATCGAACCCTTGGCTTTCAGAATCGGAATCTGATGCTCTATCCACTGAGCTACATGCTTTTTGTAAAATTACTATTCCATTCTAATTTAAGTTATAAATTAAAACTTCTAAACCTAAAAAAAATTTAGATTTAGAAGTTTTAAAATTACTCTATTAAAAATATTAATAGTAAATTTTACCGCCACCCCATTTTTCGCTAAGAACTTTAGGTGATAATAAAATGTGACCAGCCATTGCTGTTAAATCCTCTTCTGTTACTGAACGCATACGTGGGTAAATGTCAGCACTTTTAATGCTCGGATGAACTTCAGCAATCGATTCTAAACCATCGTAAGTAGTTGGATTTTTCATATAATCAACTAGACTTGCAATGTTATCTCGACGAGGTGTCGCTAAACTTAATGCTTCTGGGTCTAAACCAACGTTAGGGTTAGTCTTTGTTATGCCCCCAACGTGACAAGCACCACAAGTCGCGTTAAATAAACGTTTACCACGTTTTACTTGTTCTGGAGTTAACACAATTGTTTTACCTGATCCATCTGCAACAACTGTTCGTGTTGCTTCGTCTAATTCAATAGCTGAAGCAGTTGTTACAAAAAGACTGAAAACAGCAAAAAACATTAAAGAAAAAAGTTGTGAATACTTTTTAGACATAATTTGAAATAATTATTTATAAATTTGAAACCAAGATAATTTGAAATTGATTAATTATTTTTTTTCTTTCCGATTAAGTTTTGAGATGTTTGCAATTAAACCACGTAATCGAATATTTTCCCAACCAGCTACTAATACGGTTGTAATAATTAAAACTTGGCTGAAAAGTAAGATTGGATCAAGTCTCCAACCATGGATAATTAGGATACAACTATAAAGAAGACCAATCGTGGCAAAAAAAATATCCTCATCCCTCGCAACTTCTGGTTTAACATTTCTTAAAAAATATAATATAAGAACCCCGAAGCCTACAATAATACCTAAAAAGATATTTGGTCCAAAACTAAAGTTAATCATAAGATATTATATTTTGATTCAATAGTGCTTACATCACATTAACTAAAAATAAGAGAAATAATAATTAAATTTTTATTTTTGTTCTACGACTTAAAGATTATTTGAAGTATTTACTTATTTAATAAGTAGGTTTCACAAAGAAAAACTTAAGCACGTGTAACTCGATCGTTTTGGCTGATATAAACTAAAACTGCACCAATAGTTAGTGCGATGAAAGCACCAGCAAATAAACTAGTGATAAAGTTGCCTAAAGAAGCTGTCATTTTTATTTCCTGTTATTGTAAATAATAGAGTTAAAAATAGTAAGATTAACTACAATAAACATTGTATCAAGTTTTCAAAAAAAATATAATTAATATTTTTTGAAATATTGTTTAAATACGAAAAATAAAATATTCTCTGTTGATGAAAGTAAGATATAGATTTAACACTAACCTAAAACTTAATTAATGCTGCTATCTTACGATTCTGACATATTAAATTAAATAATCTATTATGTTAATTCTATATCCTGCAAGGAATCCTAATAGAAGTTTTAAAAATTGTCAAGTTCCAATTCTTCAAAATCTCGTATTGTAATTTTATTCAAATTTTGTTATTATAGAAGGTAAGCCCGGATAGCTCAGTTGGTAGAGCAGTGGATTGAAGATCCTCGTGTCACCAGTTCGAATCTGGTTCTGGGCATTAATTAATTAATTCCAATCTAAAAATTTTGTCGAGTCCTGATTAAATTTTAACTTTACGACGCCAGTTGGACCATTTCGTTGTTTTGCTATAATCAATTCTATTAGTGTAGCTGTTTGTTTATCTACTTGGTTATAACTAGTACTTTTATATAGTAACAAAATTAGATCCGCATCTTGTTCAATTGAACCACTTTCTCGCAAATCAGATAATATAGGTCTTTTATCAACTCTATTTTCAACATTTCTGCTAAGCTGTGATAAAACAACAATAGGTATATTAAACTCCCGCGCTAAAATTTTTAATGCACGAGTAGTATAAGCTAATTCTTGAACTCGATTTTCTATTTTTGAATCTGAACTTTGCATTAGTTGCAAATAATCAATTACAATCAATCCTAGATTTCTTTGTTCAAAAAGGATCGATTTTATCTTTGAGCGTATATCCTGAATTGATAAATTAAAATTGTCATCAATGAACAATGGTACTTTTGCTAAAATTGGTATTACTCGACTTATTTTAACCCAGTCGTCTTTTCCAAGATTACCACTTTTCAATCGTAGTTGGCTAATTTGAGTTTCAATTGACAATAAACGATATAAAATTTGTTCTTTTGACATTTCAAGACTGAACAATAAAACTGGCAGTCTTGATTGTCTAACTACATCTGCTACTATGTTTAAAATCAAAGCAGTTTTTCCTATCGAAGGTCGTCCAGCAATAATAATTAAATCAGACTTTTGAAATCCTTGAGTCATGCAATCTAAATCATAAAATCCTGATGATAAACCAGCTAAAGAAGGTTCTATAGATTTCGATTTTAAGTTAGCAAAAATACTGTTTAATAGCTCAATGTTGTCTAAAGATTGTGACAACAAAAGCTGATTTTTAAAATCAACCATTTTTTCTTCAAGCTCATCTAATATCTGGGTAAGTGGAATACTTGTTGTATAACTTGAGTTAATTATTTCGTATCCTATTTTAATTATTGAACGTCGTAGAAATTTATCGTTTACTAAGTTTATGTATTCTCTAAGATGTGTTACGTTTGGACGTTGACTGACTAGATCCACTAATACTTTTGATCCACCTATTTTTTCTAATAGTCCGTTAGTTTGTAAAAAATTAATTAGAGTTATAACGTCAATCGGAAAATTATTTTTATTCATAAAAATAATTGCACGATAAATTTCTTGATGATTTTTAAAATAAAAAGCATCTACTGAAAGTAAATTAGCTGTTGCTTCTATTACGTCGAAATTAGTTAATAAAGAACTCAAAATTATCTGTTCTGCTAAAAAATTATTGGGTAAAGAGTTATTTATTGATATTTGATTTGAATTTAGATCAGATTGGTTCATTTTAGGATTAAAAAATTAATTAAAATTTAAAACTTGTCATTTTAATTGATTCGGTTTATATTAATGGTGCGCGCTCTTAGTTCAGTTGGTAGAACGCTAGTCTCCAAAATTAGATGTCGAGGGTTCAAGTCCTTCAGGGCGCGTTTCTCTTTTTGAAGAGGTTTTTACTTTTATTAGATAGAATTTAATTAAATTAATAATTTGTAATAAACTTTTACTCTCAAGCAAAACTACTATGAGAATCCTCAAATTCAAATTAGTTCGAAATCTACTGGTAGATTGAGATAAATGATAAGTACAAATAGAATTAAATTTATTGAAATGATTTTTATCAAATTATACTATTAAAATTTCATGGCTAAAAAAATTACTGCATTAATAAAATTAGCTTTACCAGCAGGTAAAGCAACACCTGCTCCACCGGTCGGACCGGCATTAGGTCAACACGGTGTTAATATTGCAGCCTTTTGTAAAGAATATAATGCACGTACAAGTGAAAAAGCAGGCTTAATTATTCCTGTTGAGATCTCAGTATTTGAGGATCGTAGTTATACGTTTATTCTTAAAACACCACCTGCGTCTGTATTACTTGCAAATGCAGCTAAAATTAAGAAGGGTTCATCAACTCCAAATCGCGTAAGTGTTGGATCAATTACAAAAGCTCAATTGGAAGAAATTGCAAACATTAAATTACCAGATTTAAATACTACAAAAATTAGTAGTGCTATGAGAATTGTTGAAGGAACTGCTAGAAATATGGGTATCTCCATTGTAGATTAAGTCCAAACTAAAATAAATTCTAATGGAGAAAAATTATGCGAAAATTATCTCGCCGTCATAAAAAGAATATAGAGATAACAAAAAATACTACTTACTCAAATTTAACAGAAGCGATCGAAGCTTTAAAAACAACTGCTACCACAAAATTTGTTGAGTCTGTCGAGTTACACGCAAATCTAAATATTGATCCAAAATATGCTGATCAACAATTACGTACGACAGTAACTTTACCCCACGGTGTTGGTAAACAAGTTAGGATTGCAGTTTTAGCGAACGACGAAAGTATTGAAGAAGCTAAATTAGCCGGCGCTGATTTAGTTGGAAGTGATGATTTAATTGAAAAAATCACTAAAGGTGAAATTAATTTTGATTTATTAATTGCGACTCCAAATATGATGCCTAAATTAGCTAAGTTAGGTCGTGTTTTGGGTCCAAAAGGATTAATGCCATCACCAAAATCTGGTACAGTTACAAGTAATTTAACCGAAACGTTAAATGAATTTAAAAAAGGTAAATTTGAATACAAAGCAGACAAAACAGGTATTGTTCATGTAGGATTTGGAAAAGTAGATTTTACAAGTACACAATTAGCTGATAATTTGATTGCATTGTATAAATCTATTGAACAAAATAGACCATCAGGTGTAAAAGGAAAATATTTTAAAAGTGTATTCATTTGTACAACAATGGGCTCATCAATTAAATTAAATTTAGAAATGTTTGCTTAACATTTCTTTGTTATATATTAAACTTAAACTAAAGTAATTAAATTTTATTATGTCAGAAAAAATTGATCAAATCGTAGAAGATTTAAAAACATTAACATTGTTAGAAGCATCAGAGTTAGTTTCAAAAATTGAAGAAACATTTGGTGTAGACGCTTCAGCTGCAGTTGGTGGTGGAGTAATTATGGCTGCTGCACCAGTTGCTGAAGAAGCAGTTGAAGAACAAACTGAATTTGATTTAATGTTAGATGAAGTTCCTGCTGATAAGAAAATCGCTGTATTAAAAGTAGTACGTGGATTAACTGGATTAGGATTGAAAGAAGCTAAGGAATTAGTAGAAGCAGCACCTACTAAAGTTCAAACAGGTCTTGCAAAAGATGCAGCAGAAGAGGGCAAAAAACAAATTGAAGCTGCAGGTGCCAAAGCTTCTCTTAAATAAATGAAAATTTAAAATCAGTGAGGTATAGCGAATCTTATTTTAGTTTCAAGATTTAATAGATTTGCTAAATTGTTAAAAAGTAACTTTAGTTGGTTATCAAAATAATTAAAGCTTTCTTACTGTTTTCGATCTGATTTCTTTAACTTTATAATTCATTGTCTTATTACTTTTTTTGATATCAGAATATCTCAAGTTAATGAGATAATAAATTATAAAGTTATCTTTTTTATTGACATAAAGAATTAATATATGCTATAATAGTCTGTGAATACTATTTATAGTTACTATAATTGACTTTATCAAAAATTTACTTTCAATTATGTTTTTCGTGTCGCGGAGTAGAGCAGTCTGGTAGCTCGTTGGGCTCATAACCCGAAGGTCAATGGTTCAAATCCATTCTCCGCTAGAAATTTTGATAATTTTAATAAAAAAAACTTTTTTTTATTAAAATTATATAGTGAACGTTAAACATTTATAAAGTTTTACAGATGACATTAAATTTACAAACACCGTTTCCCACTTTTGGTGGAAGTACTGGCGGCTGGTTACGTGCAGCTGAAGTTGAAGAGAAATATGCGATTACTTGGACTAGTCCAAAAGAACAGATCTTTGAAATGCCGACTGGTGGCGCAGCAATTATGCGTAATGGCGAAAACTTATTATATTTAGCGCGAAAAGAACAATGCTTAGCGCTGGGAACTCAGCTACGTACTTTTAAAATTAACGATTATAAAATTTATCGTATTTTCCCAAGTGGTGAAGTTCAGTACTTACATCCTAAAGATGGTGTATTCCCGGAGAAAGTAAACCCTGGTAGGTCAGCAGTAAATAGTCGTGAATTTTCAATTGGTAAAAATCCAAATCCAGCTTCAATTAAATTTAGCGGAACGACGACTTATCAAAGTTAAAGGTTAATTAATTTTAAGATTAGTTTTATAGCTAATCTTTTTGGCGAGATGGCAGAGTTGGTCGATTGCGTCTGATTTGAAATCAGATGAATCTTTGCGGGTTCCGTGGGTTCGAATCCCACTCTCGCCTTTATTAAAAATTTGATTTGCTTAACCGTGTGATAATATAAAAAAAAAATTATGAACAAGGTATATGACTGGTTCGAAGAGCGATTAGAGGTACAAGCTATCGCTGATGATATTTCAAGTAAATATGTGCCGCCACATGTAAATATTTTCTACTGTTTTGGTGGTCTTGTCTTTACATGTTTCTTAATCCAAGTTGCTACAGGTTTTGCAATGACATTCTATTACCGACCTAGTGTTGTGGATGCTTTTGCATCGGTAGAATACATTATGACTAGTGTGAACTTTGGTTGGTTAATTAGATCAATTCACCGTTGGTCAGCAAGTATGATGGTTTTAATGATGGTATTACACGTTTTCCGTGTTTACTTAACAGGTGGTTTCAAAAAACCACGCGAGTTAACTTGGGTTACAGGTGTTACTTTAGCGGTAGTAACCGTTTCATTTGGTGTAACAGGTTATTCATTACCTTGGGACCAAGTAGGGTTTTGGGCATGTAAAATCGTAACAGGTGTTCCAGCAGCAGTTCCCATTGTAGGTCCTCCGTTAGTATTAATTTTACGTGGTGGCGAAAGTGTAGGTCAAAGTACATTAACACGTTTCTACAGTGCTCATACTTTCGTATTACCATTAGCAGCAGCTGTTTTAATGTTAACACATTTCTTAATGATTCGTAAACAAGGTATTTCAGGACCTTTATAAATCAAAGACATTTTTCTGCAATCCACTTATTAAATTAATATAAATCATTCACAAATTTTAATATTATGTCAGTAATTAAAAAGCCAGATTTAACTGATCCCAAATTACGTGCAAAATTAGCAAAGGGTATGGGACACAACTATTATGGTGAACCAGCATGGCCAAATGATCTTTTATACGTTTTCCCCATCTGTATCTTAGGAACAATTGTATGTGTTACAGGATTAGCAGTTTTAGCTCCAACACAAATGGGTGAACCAGCAGATCCATTTAATACTCCGTTAGAGATTTTACCAGAATGGTATTTCTTCCCAACATTTAATTTATTACGTGTATTACCAAACAAATTATTAGGTGTTTTAGCAATGGCAGCAGTTCCATTAGGATTAATTACTGTACCATTCATTGAAAACGTAAATAAATTCCAAAATCCGTTCCGTCGACCAATTGCGAGTTTCACTTTTATTCTTGGATTCTTTGCGGCAGTGTGGTTAGGTATTGGTGCTTGTTTACCGATCGATAAAGCAGTTTCATTAGGATTCTGGTAAACAAATTTCAACTGATTATTAATAATAATCAGTTGAAATTTGTTTTTATAGTTTTTTATCATTACTTTAGTCTACTTGTGAGAACAAGACGTTAGTTATTCAGTAAATTTTGCCCAATAGCGATTCCGAAATATAAAATAATTCCGAATGCTGTAGAAATATTCAATAAACGCTCCGCTGAACTTGGCGAACCTAAAATATCACTTTTGGTTGCAAAACTTGATAACCCGACACTTTCTCGAGGAACACGTAAAATAATAATAATAATTAAAAATACGCTTACGATAAATCCAAATATTTTTAACATATATTAAAATCTTTATTTAAGTTCTAAATTAGAAATAATTATCTAAGCGAGTCTTTAATTTAATCTTCAATTTCAAATATTTCTTTAAAAACTTTACTTACTTTGTCACCCGAATCAATTGATTCTAAAGGATCTTTTCTTAGACGATGACGTAAACATAATGTTATAATTTTTGAAATATCTTCAACGGTAACTTTATTACGTTCATGATAAGCAGCATACGCTTTTGCCGCACGGTTTGTTACAATATCACCGCGTAAACCATCTACGTCTAATCGACTACAAACTTCTGAAATTTTAACACGTAAATCATAGTCAATTTCTACTGTTGGTAGCAATTTTTGTGCAGCAACAATTTTATCACGTAATTCTTGTTGTTGTTCTTCATAATTTGCAATCCAAAGCATTGGATTTTGATCAAACGAAGTTCGCTCTTCTACAACTTTAACCCTTAAAATTGGGTCTTTTACTGTACGAATCTCAGCATGCATACCAAATCGATCCAATAATTGTGGTCGTAGTTCACCTTCTTCAGGGTTTCCAGAACCAACTAGAACAAAACGAGCTGGGTGACGAATTGAAATACCTTCTCGTTCAACTGTATTCCAACCTGATGCTGCCGAATCTAATAAGATGTCTACGAGATGATCATCTAATAAGTTAACTTCATCCACATATAATAAGCCTCGATTTGCTTTAGCAAGTAAACCTGGTTCAAATGCTTTTACACCATCTGTTAATGCTTTTTCAATATCGATTGTTCCACATACTCGGTCTTCAGTCGCACCAAGTGGTAAATCAACCATCGGGATTTTTATAAATTCCGTTTCAATTGGTTTATCAGTTTGAACAGCAAGTTTAACTTCATTGCCCATTAATTCTAAATCTGATTTATGAGAATTAAAAGGATCATCTTTAACTACTTCAATTTCTGGAAGTAAGTCAGCGATTGCACGAATTGTCGTTGACTTTCCTGTCCCACGATCACCCATGATCATAACACCGCCAATTTTTGGATCAATTACGTTTAATTGTAGAGCCAGTTTCATTTCTTCTTGGCCTACGATTGCTGTAAAAGGAAATACGGGTCTACTCGATTTTTTTAAATTTTCTGTTGCCATAGCTTATTAATTATAGAAAGTGTTTATTTATTAATTATGATTATTATTCGTAAAGTGTTGAACCTAATCTAATTGCTAAAATCCCTGCTAACAAAGCAATGCATAATGCTGTATAAACCTGTGAATCATAGATCATCTAAGAACTCCTTATTTAAATTAAATATATTTTTGATTCTAAAGAATTTAATAAGATAAATTATAAGAATATACTAAATAATTTATTTATTTCTATAATTACAATTGTAAACTAAATTTATAAAAATCGATCTATTTTAATTTTAAGAAATTTTTCTTACCAACTTGATTTAGTAACACCTGGTAATAAACATTGATGAGCCATTTCACGAATAACGTGACGTGATAAGCCAAAATCTCGAAATACACCTCTTGGTCTTCCAGTTTTCCAACATCTATTGCGAATTCGGGTCTTAGCACTATTTCGTGGTAACTTTTGAATTTTGGAATGAATTTCAATTTTTGAGCTAAAACTTTGTGCAGTACGATATTTTTCTAATAAAGTAGCTCGTTTTAAAGCATATTTTTTAGTTAGTTTAATACGCTTCTTTTCTCTTTCGATCATACTTTTTTTTGCCATAAAATAATTTGGTTGAAATATAAATTTTTATAAACGAAATAAAATTAATTGTTTCACTAAGCTTATTCTAATTTAATAATTTTCGCAAGTTAAATATGATTTTGTAGATAATTTTGTCTCAAAATATACAAAATACACATTAAATTATACCCTAAAGATATAGTTTTAGAATTCAAAAAGGAAATTATCATAAAAGAAAATTTCTTCCAAAGCTTTCTAATTTCAGCTCAATTCACTGGTTTGATGCTTTTTTGCTCTTTAATAACAAAAGCAGTTTAAAGTGTTATTCAAAACAATTCTGGTTACTTATTTGAGGTCTTGTAGTTTTGATGGAAGGAAAAGTATTGGCTTACTAACTGAAGATTTGAAAATAATTTTAGGTTGTGCAAAAAGTTTCGCGGTTTAAAAACTTTATCAATTACAAAGAAACGGTTATTCAGATTAAATAAATGTAAATATTCTTTTAAGAAATCATCACTCAAACGTATTTCGATAAATCCGCAAAGTATAAACTTAATTAGTCCTTAGAAATAAGTATGGCGAACGTATATTTTTTTCAAATCAACCAAATTCCCAAAGATGCAGTTATTTTGGAGCCAGTGAAAGAACACGGAATTTTTTTTTCTTACCTTCAAGTGGAGCAAAAACATTGTTATCTCCTATACAATAAAAAATGAATTTAAATAGATTCTTTTGATACAACTGCTAACTTTATCGAAGAATTAGATTCAAAAAAAAGTAAAAGACTGCAAAATTTTATCTACAAATCTTTTATCTTTTTTCTGGACAAAAGTAAAAACGATTATTCGTCAAAATAAAAAAGAGCCCTTGAAGAATTTTTATTTGGATCGCCGCAAAATCAGTCGATCCATTATTCTAGTTTCAAAGACGATTTCGAAGAAAAAATTCAAATTTTTCAAAATCAACTCAATTCTCTTCAAGACAAAGTCACCGATTTAAAAACGGATAGCTCGAATTCAAACTACATTCTGAGAGATCAGAAGAAAGCCTCGGAAGCTATAAACAGTCTTAGAAAGTTGCCTTTTCTGTGAAATATAACAAAAGTCTTGAATTACGCGAATTTTATTTCTTTCGCGAAGATTTCGACTCAATCAAGAAGGGAAAGTTTTCTTAAAAGAATATTACGAAGAAAAAGAGGATTACTCATTATCGAATTTATTCTTAATTTTGAATCCTTTCTTTTCAAGGAACATTTTGGTGGGAGAACGAAAATTCCTAAATTATTGTAAAATTTAAAAATTATTTCATTCGTCTAATTCATCGAAGTCTTCGATATTTTTCGCTTTGAGTTGATCAAATATACTCTCATCGATCAACCCACTAGATCCTGCAAAATGATAAACCTTTAACCAATACCCCCCATCTTCTGCAAAATCTTTGATTGCCTGTTCAATAATTTCCGGGGTTAATTTGTTTACAATGATAAATGGATAACCTGGTCCGTAATACTCCGTTTTGTCCTTATCCATTAAATATTGGAGATGTTTAGTCGTTGTCAAACTAAGGACATAAGTATAACCATCGTCTGTTTCGACAGGTGATTGAGTTATTTCGGTCTTTGAAGTGGGTCGAGGAAAAATTTCATTCAATCTAGGAGCGGCACGAAACCTTAACAGAAAATAAACTCTTTTTAATTTCTTTTTTAGTCGAACTCGAAATAAATTCATTTGTCATCCACCGCTAAAATACAACCTAACATTTGATTATTAGCAACTGAATAAACATTATTTACATTAAAGCAAACAAATTTTCTACTTTACAATCAAATATGATTAAATTTAATTCAAAATAAATATTTAACGCTTAACGATTCAATATTTATTTTGAGTTAGTTCTTTTATTTTTTCGCCGGTAAAACTGTATATTTACTAATAAGCTCACGGAACTCAGCTCCATCAATTGTTTCTGATTCTAGTAATTTTTCTACCACTAGATCAATCACTACTCGGTTATCTAAAATAATTTCTTTTGCGATTTGTTCACAATGATTAACAATTTTACAAACTTCTGAATCAATACGGTCCACAATTGCTTCATTGTATTCACCGCCTAAGAACATTTGTTCATTATTATCGTCTTCTAGCGCAATTGGGCCGATATTCGACATCCCATAGCGTGTAACCATTTGTCTAGCAATATTCGTAACTTGTTGTAAATCATTACTTGCACCCGTCGTAACTTCTGGATCACCAAAAACGACTTGTTCTGTAACTCGACCACCAAGTGTTGAAATAATTCGGGCTAATAATTGTGAACGAGAAACTAGCATTTGGTCTTCTTCAGGGGTAAACCATGTAAGACCTTTTGCGCCTCCACGTGGAATTAATGTAATTTTTTCCACTTCATCATGGTTCTCTAGAACTGAACCGACAATTGCATGACCAACTTCATGATATGCAATTAATTTCTTATTCTTCGTATCATCCATCGAACTTCCTGCAATTCCACCAATTACTCGATCAACTGCTTCATTAACTTCGTTTTTAGTAATTGTTTGTTTTTTATAGCGTGTTGCTAAAATAGCAGCTTCATTCAATAAATTTGCTAAATCAGCTCCTGAGAAACCAGGAGTTCGATTTGCTAATTGAACTAATGAAACATCTTCAGCAAGAGGTTTATTTTTAGCATGAACTTTTAAAATCCCAATACGGCCTAATCTATCTGGTAATCCTACGGTAATCTGACGATCGAAACGACCTGGACGTAATAAGGCTGCGTCTAGAATATCAACGCGGTTTGTTGCCCCGACAACAATTACACCTTTGTTTTCTTTAAATCCATCCATTTCTGTTAATAATTGGTTTAAAGTCTGTTCCCGTTCATCGTTTCCACCACCAATACCTGCACCACGTTCACGACCGACAGCATCAATTTCATCAATAAATACTATACAAGGTGTGTTTTCTGACGCTTTCTTAAATAAATCACGAATACGAGCTGCACCAATACCAATAAACATCTCTACGAATTCTGAACCTGCAACACTATAGAATGGTACATTTGCTTCGTTAGCAATTGCCTTAGCTAATAAAGTTTTTCCAGTACCTGGAGGCCCAACTAATAGAACTCCTTTTGGTATTTTTGCTCCAACAAGTGTATAACGTTCAGGTTCTTTTAAAAAGGATACAATTTCTTCAAATTCGGCTTTTGCTTCGTCAATACCTGCAATGTCACCAAAAGAAATACCAGTATCGGGATTTTGGTCGAATCTTGCAGGTGATTTACCTAAATTCATCGGTGATGAACTAGAGTTTGGCGATAAATTATCTGAATTTTGGAAGAAGAAAATTAAACTACCAATAAAAATTAAAGGTAAAAGTAAATTACTCGCTATCGTAACAAAAACGCTTTTACGTGGTGCTGGATGAGCATCAAAGTCAATGTTATACTCTTTTAATTTTTGAATAAGCTGTGAAGCACCAACAGGAATTTCAACTCGAATTGATTGAGGTCTATTTCCTAATTCTGGACTAGCCGCTTGAACAATGGCGTTTCGACTATTATCGTATAAATCCACTTGTTTAACCCAACCCATTTCTAAGTATTCTAAAAATCGGCCATAAGTCATTCTTGAACTACTTACATTTGAAGCTATTTCATTTCCCGACTGATTATCTTTAAATCCAAAATCAGCTACATTAAATGTTCTTAGCCCAATAAAAATACAAGCAGTAAGAAACAAGCCGATTAGAATTTTCTGTATTGTATTTCGATCCATTTTATTTTTTAGTTGTCGTTTATTATATAAATTTATTCTTATCTAAATAATAACACACTCTGTAAGTTGAAACCAACTATTTTAAAATTTTATTAACTAAAATTAACAATTATAACTTACAATGATAAATAAATTAATAAATGTAACTTAATTTAATTATGGTAGATCGCGGTTCAAAAGTTCGTATCTTAAGACCAGAATCATATTGGTTTAATGATGTTGGTACTGTTGCAGCAGTAGACCAAAGTGGTATTCGTTATCCAGTTGTGGTTAGATTTGAGAAAGTTAATTACAGTGGTACTAACACAAATAATTTTGCTCTTAATGAATTAGTTGAAGTAAAAGACAAGTAATTCAATAACGGTTACAGTCCTGAACTATTTTTCAATTAGCAAATTATAGTGAACAATCAACAAAAATTTTTGTTGATTGTTCACTATAAACCTATTTCACCTTTAAAATATTTCTTACTTTTCTTAGTTTTTTATAAACTGTTTTTCTCCTCGTTTAAATCGATTTCTTTATTGACAAAGATGATAGAATTAAATACTATACCATTAATGACTTATTAATTTGGTTGAATTGTAAATCGAAAAATATTATCGGTACTTAATCTATAAGTAAAAATTTAGATTTTTTAAAACATAAGAGATCTTGAGATAAAATTTTTTAACCTATTCATCTGGAATTTAAAGTTTATTCTATAAAATTATAACTTAATAAAGATACTTAGAAATTTATGCCAAAATTAAAAACTAGAAAAGCAGCCGCGAAACGGTATAAAGTAACAGGTACCGGCAACTTTTTGCGTCGTCATGCGTATAAAGGTCATCTTTTAATGCATAAATCAAATCGACAGAAACGTAAATTATCACAAAAAATTTGTGTAAGTTTAAGCGATAGCAGAAAAATTAAATTAATGTTACCTTACTAACGTTAATATTAAAATTTGTAATAAAAAATATAAAGTGAAATGGTTAGAGTTAAACGTGGGAACGTTGCACGTAAACGTCGCAACAAGATTTTAGGAATTGCAAGTGGTTACCGTGGTGCACATTCAGCTTTATTTAGAGTAGCTAATCAGCAAGTAATGAAAGCTTTGCGCTATTCATATGTAGATCGTAAAAAAAAGAAAAGAGTTTTTCGACGAATTTGGATTAGCAGAATTAATGCTGCTTCAAGATTAAACGGAATATCATATAGTAAACTAATTCATAAGTTTAAAAAATCGAATATTGATTTAAATCGCAAAATGTTATCACAAATTGCTGTATTAGATGCGTCTACTTTTAAAGCGTTAATTGATTCATAAGTTTAAAAGGTAGTTTGGTTTAAATTCGAAGCTTTTCGTTATAGGGTATAATTTAAATTAGAAAACTAGAATTAGGTTTATAAGATGAATGCGAATGACGATTTAGAAAAATTAATTGAAAATTTACCAGTTTTTTTGCAAGAACATTTAAACCAACATCCTAATAAAGAACAATTGATTGAGATTGTACTTGATCTAGGTCGTAGACCAGAGGCTAGGTTTGTGAATGGACCTGAATATTTGTCACAAAAAATTATTTCCTGGCAAGATATTGATTATGTAACAAAACGAATTAGTAAATTTAGTAATGAAAATAGAGCGGGTATTGAAAGAACTTTACATCGAATAAGCTGCATTAGAAATCGACAATTTTTAATTAATGGTTTAACGTGTCGTGTAGGTCGTGCCGTTTTTGGGACAATTTCAATTATTCGAGACTTGTTGGAATCTGGAAAATCAATTTTAATTTTAGGCAAACCGGGTGTCGGTAAAACTACTATTATTCGCGAGATTGCTCGTGTACTAGCTGATGAAATGGAAAAACGAGTAATTATTATTGACACATCAAATGAAATTGCTGGTGATAGTGACATTCCTCACTCAGGGATTGGCCGGGCCAGACGGATGCAGGTTGCAAAAACAGAACTTCAACATCAAGTAATGATCGAAGCTGTTGAAAATCATATGCCGCAAGTAATTATTATAGATGAAATCGGAACAGAGTTAGAAGTTTTAGCAGCTAGAACAATTGCTGAAAAAGGTGTTCAATTAGTTGGTACTACTCATGGGAATTGTTTGAAAAATTTAATAAAAAATCCACCATTAGCAGATTTAATTGGTGGTATTCAATATGTGACTTTAAGTGATGAAGAAGCAAAACGACGTGGTACACAAAAAAGTATTCTAGAACGTAAAGCTTATCCGGCATTTGAGATTATAATTGAAATTAATGATCAAACATCATGGACTATTCACGAAGATGTAAAAGATTCAGTTGATTCTTTTTTACGTGGCAGTTTTTTAGTAGGGCAGATTAGGCAGCTTTCATTAAATGAAAAAGTTATAATTAATTCAAAACGGTTTCACTCATTACAAAATTCATTCAATAAAACGCGTCCAAACTTATCTGAGTCTGTATCTTTAGTAGCTAAAAATTGGGCTTTTATGAATCAAAGACAAAATGAAGTCTCGTTAAAATTAAGATCTAAAAAGTTAGTTATTTATCCTTATTCATTATCGAATAACTTACTAAAAGAAGTTCTTTTAAAAATGGATTTTAAATTTGTTCTAACGAATGAAATCCGAAAAGCTGATTTGGTGATTGGTATGAAAAAACATTTAAAACAAAATTTTAGACTAACTCAACTTGCTCAGCAAAAAAATATTCCGATTTATTCGTTAAATGAGATTAGTTTTTATCAAGTAAGTAAATTAATTCAATATTTATGTGGATAAATTAGTCAGATTTTACAATTTTAAATATTAAATGCATGTGTATTTATTAATAGATCAAAGA